GTTTCGTTTTTGTGGGTTGGTCTGGTCTATTGCTCTTTCCTTGTGCCTATTTTGCCTTAGGTGGATGGTTCACGGGTACAACCTTTGTGACTTCATGGTATACTCACGGATTGGCCAGTTCCTATCTGGAAGGTTGTAATTTCCTAACTGCCGCAGTTTCTACTCCTGCTAATAGTTTAGCGCATTCTCTGTTGCTATTATGGGGTCCTGAAGCACAAGGAGATTTTACTCGTTGGTGTCAATTAGGTGGTCTATGGACCTTCGTTGCTCTTCATGGTGCTTTTGCTCTAATAGGTTTCATGTTACGTCAATTTGAACTTGCTCGATCTGTACAATTGCGACCTTATAATGCAATTGCATTCTCGGCTCCAATTGCTGTCTTTGTTTCTGTATTTTTGATCTATCCATTGGGTCAGTCCGGTTGGTTTTTCGCACCTAGTTTTGGTGTAGCAGCTATTTTCCGATTTATCCTTTTCTTTCAAGGTTTTCATAATTGGACCTTGAATCCATTTCATATGATGGGAGTTGCCGGAGTATTGGGTGCTGCTCTTCTATGTGCTATTCATGGTGCTACCGTGGAAAATACTTTATTTGAAGATGGTGATGGTGCAAATACGTTCCGTGCTTTTAACCCGACTCAAGCTGAAGAGACCTATTCCATGGTCACTGCTAACCGTTTCTGGTCCCAGATTTTTGGGGTTGCTTTTTCCAATAAACGTTGGTTACATTTCTTCATGTTATTTGTGCCAGTGACCGGTTTATGGATGAGTGCCATTGGAGTAGTTGGTCTAGCTCTAAACTTACGTGCCTATGATTTTGTTTCCCAGGAGATCCGTGCAGCAGAAGATCCTGAATCTGAGACTTTCTACACAAAAAATATTCTCCTGAACGAAGGTATTCGTGCTTGGATGGCGGCTCAAGATCAGCCTCATGAAAACCTTATATTCCCTGAGGAGGTCCTACCCCGTGGAAACGCTCTTTAATGGAACTATAGCTTTAGCTGGTCGTGATCAAGAAACCACTGGTTTCGCTTGGTGGGCCGGTAATGCCCGACTTATTAATTTGTCTGGTAAATTGCTTGGGGCTCACGTGGCTCATGCCGGATTAATTGTATTCTGGGCCGGAGCAATGAACCTATTCGAAGTGGCTCATTTCGTACCGGAAAAGCCTATGTATGAACAAGGATTGATTTTACTTCCCCATCTAGCTACTCTAGGATGGGGAGTCGGTCCTGGTGGGGAAATCGTGGACACTTTTCCATATTTTGTATCTGGGGTACTTCACTTAATATCTTCTGCGGTTTTAGGTTTTGGTGGTATTTATCATGCACTTATAGGACCCGAAACTTTAGAAGAATCTTTTCCATTCTTTGGCTATGTATGGAAAGATAGAAACAAAATGACCACAATTTTGGGTATTCACCTAATCTTGCTAGGTGCTGGTGCTTTTCTTCTAGTGCTCAAGGCTTTGTATTTCGGAGGTGTATACGATACCTGGGCTCCCGGCGGTGGAGATGTAAGAAAAATTACGAACCCGACTCTTAACCCAAGTGCTATATTTGGTTATTTACTGAAATCTCCTTTCGGAGGAGAGGGATGGATCGTTAGCGTGGACAATCTAGAAGATATAATTGGAGGACATGTATGGTTAGGTTCCATTTGTATCTTCGGTGGTATCTGGCATATCTTAACCAAACCTTTTGCATGGGCTCGCCGTGCATTCGTATGGTCCGGAGAAGCTTATTTGTCCTATAGTTTAGCGGCTCTATCTCTCTTTGGTTTTATTGCTTGTTGTTTCGTTTGGTTCAACAACACAGCTTATCCTAGTGAATTCTATGGGCCCACCGGCCCAGAAGCCTCTCAAGCTCAAGCGTTTACTTTTCTAGTTAGAGACCAACGTCTTGGAGCTAGTGTGGGGTCTGCCCAAGGACCTACTGGTTTAGGTAAATACCTTATGCGTTCTCCGACTGGAGAAATTATCTTTGGAGGGGAAACGATGCGTTTTTGGGATCTCCGTGCTCCCTGGTTGGAACCCCTAAGGGGCCCTAATGGTTTGGACCTGAGCAAGTTGAGAAAGGACATACAGCCTTGGCAGGAACGACGTTCGGCAGAATATATGACTCATGCTCCTTTAGGTTCTTCAAATTCTGTGGGTGGTGTAGCTACCGAAATCAATGCGGTGAATTATGTCTCTCCCCGAAGTTGGTTATCCACCTCCCATTTCGTTTTAGGATTTTTCTTGTTCATAGGTCATTTGTGGCATGCGGGAAGGGCTCGTGCAGCTGCAGCAGGATTTGAAAAAGGAATTGATCGTGATTTCGAACCTGTCCTTTCCATGACTCCTCTTAACTGAAACAAGAAATAGAACCAGATGGAAGAGAAATAAATTCAATTTCATTACATCCATCTCCCATATCGGAGGGATAGGAGTATTTTCAAATACTCTCTTTCCAACTGGATCCTTCTAGCTCGGCTATATCCAGCCGAGCTATTCTCTTTTTTTTTTTTTGACTGGACCGGACTAATATAATTAATGTGATTGTTGAAAAAAAAAACAGGAGAGAGAGGGATTCGAACCCTCGATAGTTTTTTTACTATACCGGTTTTCAAGACCGGAGCCATCAACCACTCGGCCATCTCTCCCGGAGACAACTTCTATTCTACCCCTTCAGATAATACCTAACTATAAGCATAAGGGACGAGACCAACCATACCTGTGACATATGATGATTTCTCATTATCATCTGGAATGGAAAAAAAGTTTGAAAAGCTCGATCAATTTCTGGTAAAATCCTTTTCGTAGTGCATTTGATCAGAATTTAAAATTGGGGATCGGATGGTATAGTCTATTCAATCTGTTGGGAGCTTGTAAGATCACAACCATGACTATTGCTTTCCAATCAGCTGTGTTTGCATTAATTGCTATTTCATTTTTACCAGTGATTGGTGTACCTGTTGCACTTGCCTCTCCTGATGGTTGGTCAAGTAGCAAAAATGTTGTATTTTCGGGTGTATCATTATGGATCGGATCAGTCCTTTTTGTAGGTATCCTTAATTCTTTCATATCTCAGATCTGTTCTAGATGTTTTAGGTTCAAACCCCCCCCCCTCCCGAAGGGCTTTTTTATAGTTATTCTTAAGGACCTTCCTTTTCCCTTAAGGTCCAAGGAACCCAATGAAGGTGCTCAAGGGAGGGGTTTTTCGTAAATGAATTAATAATTGGACCATTAATAAATGGTATCTACTTACGAATGGGATTGAACATATATGTATTTTCAAAATGATGTTTCAATTTTATGAATATATATATATATATTCATAACGAATAAAATGCGGGTATGGTTGAATGGTAAAATTTCTCCTTGCCAAGGAGAAGATGCGGGTTCGATCCCCGCTACCCGCCCGTTACATGGAATATGAAAATGAATAGTTCATGTATTGATCGTATCTTTTCCTCACTTTTCATTAAAGTAAAAAAGTGATAATGAAAGAGTAATCCTTTATAAAGTGAGGGAGTAATTCTTTCCGGACCAAAATACTTCTTATGTTCTGGTCTGGCGGAGACAGGATTTGAACCCGTGACCTCAAGGTTATGAGCCTTGCGAGCTACCAGACTACTCTACTCCGCACCATTGATTTATATCATAAGCAGAATAGATGGGTACATCAAACAATCATGGAATATACTACCCCTATCCCAGGGGTAGGGGTAGTTTTCCATTATAACAATAAACTTCAATCACTTTTTTCTTTTTCCTACCAACTCGATTTTTTTATCCCGGGCAATAAACATGCGTGGGCCATCTCACGGAGTACGTGTCCGGACAATCCAAAGTCTCGATAGTTGGCTCTAGGTCTTCCAGTCGAAGAACAACGTCGATGGAGACGTGTAGGTGCACTATTACGTGGTGAAGATTGCAATTTTCTATGAATTTCCCATTTGTCATCCAATGATGAAACTTTGCTTTCATCCTCCAAAGATTTACGAATCAAATGATATTTTCGTTCCAGTGCTTGTCTTTTCTTTTCTCTCTGAATGAGACTCTTTCTCGCCATAATAGTTCAGTCGGTACTATTACCTACCAGGAATCAAAATATAGATCAGATTTGAGATGGATAAATATTACGTTGATTACTTTTTCTCTGTGCGGTATTGTCATTTATACAAAAATATCCCATTCACTTATTAAATTGATGAAGAAGAATTAACCAAATTTACCTGATGTAGAGGCAATTAAAAAAGCTGCATAAGTGAATATATAACCTACGGAAAAGTGAGCTAATCCAACTAATCGTGCTTGAACAATGGAAAGAGCTACCGGCTTGTCTCTCCATCGAACTAAATTAGCAAAAGGTGTGCGTTCATGGGCCCATGCAAGAGTTTCGATCAATTCCTGCCAATATCCACGCCAGGAAATCAGAAACATAAATCCAGTAGCCCAAACAAGATGCCCGAATAAGAACATCCATGCCCAAACAGATAAACTGTTCATACCGAAAGGATTGTATCCATTAATAAGTTGTGAAGAATTTAACCATAGATAATCTCTTAACCATCCCATTAAATAAGTGGAAGACTCATTAAATTGCGCTACATTACCCTGCCATAACGTTATATGCTTCCAATGCCAATAGAAAGTAACCCATCCAATAGTATTCAACATCCAGAAAACTGCCAAATAAAAAGCATCCCAGGCCGAGATATCGCAAGTACCACCCCGTCCCGGACCATCGCAAGGAAAACTATAACCAAAATCTTTCTTATCTGGCATTAGCTTGGAACCACGTGCATCCAAAGCACCTTTAACTAGGATCAATGTAGTTGTATGCAAACCTAGAGCAATAGCATGATGAACCAAAAAATCTCCAGGACCAATTGTTAAGAACAATGAATTATTATTATCATTAATAGCATTTAACCAACCAGGTAACCATATGCTCTTACCTGCCTCGAATGCTGGACCACTTGTCGAAGACAGGAGTACATCGAAACCATATAAGGTCTTACCATGAGCAGATTGTATCCACTGAGCAAATATGGGCTCGATCAATATTTGTTTTTCTGGAGTACCGAAAGCAAGCATAACATCATTATGAACATAAAGTCCCAAGGTATGGAAACCTAGTAATAAACTAACCCAACTAAGATGAGATATTATAGCTTCCTTCTGCTCCAACATTCTCGCCAATACATTATCCTTATTTTGTTCCGGATTATAATCCCTAATGAGGAATATAGCTCCATGAGCAAAGGCCCCTGTCATAATGAACCCGGCAATATATTGATGATGAGTATATAATGCAGCTTGGGTGGTGAAGTCTTGTGCTATGAATGCATAAGCGGGTAAAGAATACATGTGTTGAGCTACCAAGGAAGTTATAACCCCCAAAGAAGCTAAAGCAAGACCCAATTGAAAATGAAGAGAATTATTGATTGTGTTATAAAGACCCTTATGTCCGCGTCCTAAGCGGCCTCCTGGAGGAACATGTGCCTCCAAAATATCTTCTATACTGTGACCAATGCCAAAGTTGGTTCTATACATATGACCAGCAATTGAAAAAACAAATGCAATAGCTAAATGATGATGAGCCATATCAGTCAGCCATAAACTTTGAGTTTGTGGATGGAATCCTCCGAGAAGAGTTAGAATAGCAGTTCCCGCCCCTTTAGAGGTACCGAATAAGTGACTACTGGAATCAGGATTTTGAGCATAAAGATTCCACTGACCCGTGAAAAGCGGTTCTAAACCTTGGGGATGTGGTAATACATCCAAAAAATTATTCCATCTGACGTGCTCTCCCCTTGATTCAGGAATAGCAACATGAACTAAATGCCCTGTCCAAGCTAGAGAACTTACTCCGAAGAGTCCTGACAAATGATGATTTAGACGGGATTCGGCATTTTTGAACCATGAAACACTTGGTCTCCATTTAGGTTGTAAATGTAACCTACCCGCTATTAAAAAGATGGCAGAAACAAATAGCAAGAAAAGAGCTCCGGCATAAAGATCTTCGTTAGTGCGTAAGCCGATTGTATACCACCACTGATAAACACCGGAATAAGCAATATTGACTGGACCGGGAGCACCTCCTCGGGTAAAGGCTTCTATAGCTGGTTGACCAAAATGAGGATCCCAAATTGCATGAGCAATGGGTCTTACATGTAAGGGATCGCGTACCCATGCTTCAAAATTGCCTTGCCAAGCCACATGGAACAAATTACCAGAGGTCCACAGAAATATTATTGCCAACTGACCAAAGTGGGAAGCAAAAATTTTATGATAAAGGCGTTCTTCGGTAATATCATCATGACTCTCGAAGTCATGTGCGGTTGCAATACCGAACCAAATACGACGAGTAGTTGGGTCCTGGGCCAAGCCTTGGCTGAACTTTGGAAATCTTGATGCCATAATGCTTTTCAAATCCTCCTAACCATTATCCTACTGCAATAATTCTTGCCAGGAAGAACGCCCATGTTGTGACGATTCCACCCAGAAGGTAATGAGCTACTCCTACAGCACGTCCCTGTACAATGCTCAAGGCTCTGGGCTGGATAGCAGGAGCAACCTTCAATTTGTTATGGGCCCAAACGATAGATTCAATCAGTTCTTGCCAGTACCCACGGCCGCTGAATAAGAACATTAAACTAAAGGCCCAAACAAAATGAGCACCTAAAAATAAAAGACCATATGCAGATAATGAAGAACCATAAGATTGAATCACTTGAGAGGCTTGTGCCCAGAGAAAGTCACGGAGCCACCCGTTAATCGTAATGGAACTCTGTGCAAAGTTTCCTCCCGTGATATGAGTTACCACTCCCTGATCACTTATACTACCCCAAACATCGGACTGCATTTTCCAGCTGAAATGGAATATTACTACCGAAATTGCATTGTACATCCAAAATAAACCAAGGAAAACATGATCCCAGGCAGATACTTGACATGTTCCTCCTCTCCCAGGTCCATCGCAAGGAAAGCGAAAACCAAGATTCGCTTTATCGGGTATTAAACGGGAGCTGCGGGCGAATAGAACACCTTTAAGTAGGATTAAAACAGTCACATGGATAGTAAATGCATGAATGTGATGTACCAAAAAATCTGCGGTTCCCAATGGAATTGGTAACAAAGCCACCTTGGAACCTACTGTCACCAAATCACCACCTCCCCAGGTTAAGCTGGTACTCGCTGTTGCACCAGGAGCTGTTGAACCGGGTGCTGAAGCATGGGTGTTTTGTATCCATTGAGCAAAGATAGGTTGTAATTGTATAGCAGTATCTGAGAACATATCTTGAGGACGTCCTGGAGCGCTCATAGTATCATTATGAATATACAGACCAAAACTATGGAAGCCTAAGAATATACATACCCAGTTGAGGTGTGATATAATTGCATCACGATGTCTAAGAACGCGATCTAATAAATTGTTGTATTGAGTAGTTGGGTCATAGTCTCTTACCATAAAAATCGCTGCATGTGCAGCAGCGCCAACTATGATAAATCCACCAATCCACATATGATGTGTGAACAGAGAGAGTTGGGTACCATAGTCAATAGCTAAGTATGGATAGGGGGGCATCGCATACATGTGGTGAGCTACGACAATAGTTAAAGATCCTAAAAGAGCTAGGTTAATAGCTAATTGAGCATGCCATGAGGTAGTTAAGATCTCGTAAAGGCCTTTATGGCCTTCCCCCGTAAATGGACCTTTATGAGCTTCTAAAATGTCCTTGATGCTATGTCCAATGATCCAATTGGTCCTATACATATGACCGGCTATCAGGAAAAGAATTGCAATAGCCAAATGATGATGCGCAGTATCGGTCAGCCACAGACCCCCCGTTACTGGATTTAATCCTCCACGAAAAGTCAAAAAGTCTGAATATTCTGACCAATTAAGGGTGAAAAATGGGGTCAATCCCTCATTAAAACTGGGATAAAGTTGAGCCATAAGATCGCGATTCAAAATAAATTCATGAGGAAGTGGTATCTCTTTAGGATCCACTCCAGCGTCTAGAAGTTGGTTAATGGGTAAAGAAACGTGGACTTGGTGTCCAGCCCAACCTAGAGACCCAAGTCCTAGTAACCCTGCTAAATGATGGTTCAACATGGATTCTACATCTTGGAACCAAATCAATTTTGGGGCAGCTTTGTGATAATGGAACCAACCAGCAAAAAGCATTAACGCTGCACAGATCAATGCACCAATTGCAGTGCAGTAAAGTTGTAATTCACTGGTTATTCCAGATGCTCGCCAAAGCTGGAAGAACCCAGAAGTTATTTGTATCCCTCGAAAACCTCCACCTACATCCCCATTCAATATTTCTTGACCTACTATGGGCCAAACTACTTGGGCACTGGGTTTGATGTGAGTGGGATCACCCAACCATGCTTCATAATTGGAGAAACGAGCGCCATGATAGTACATCCCACTTAGCCAAATAAAGATGATGGCTAGTTGACCAAAATGAGCGCTAAATACTTTGCGAGAAATCTCTTCCAAATCATTGGTATGACTATCAAAATCGTGAGCATCAGCATGTAAGTTCCAGATCCAAGTGGTAGTATCAGGGCCCTTACTTAGCGTCTTTGAGAAATGCCCAGGTTTGGCCCATTTTTCAAAAGAGGTTTTTACAGGATCCCTCTCCACTAAGATCTTTACTTCTGGTTCCGGTGAACGAATGATCATTGAATTCTCCTCCTTTCCGGATGGGACATTAATAAGAAGAAACCTGCCAATAGGAATTAGTGAACTTCCGAGAGAGATATCTTAACTCGGTTCTCCCCTTATTTTCTAGTTTATGACTGGAGCGATTATGATACGGGAGTCGATCTGAGGCAGGTGTTCATATTTATTATGACATATTTCCGAGGTGCCCAATGGACCGTGGGCTGTTAAGACCCGGAAACAGCTTTTTTCCGTGTAATTTCAAAAAATATTTATCGGTTATTATTACATTGTTTCTAGATGGATAAAAATATATATACGGATATATATATTTTTATCCATCTATTTTTACTCCTCGTCCCATATCAAAGACCATCCATCCGTTATAAATCTTTATAACGGATCATTAATGAAAGACATCTACGAATGGATTTTACCCCTATTAAGAAGATCCATTAACAATTCAGAAACAGAATAAGGTATTTTTTTTTATATTGTCAATATATTCCTATGAGATGTCGACAGAATAGAATCTCATTTTGGGTAATATTCTGGAACAATTCCATTGATTCCGAGAAAATAATATATTCAATAATGAAAACGATTTCCTTTTAATAGAAATTATCATTCTCCAAAACGTCCTGTAATCTTTAACCAATTTTGTGCTTCGATGTAATTGCCTGGAGCAAGTGCTATAGCTTGTTCCCAATACTCAGCAGCTTGATCGAACCAAGCCTCCGCAGTTTCAGGATCTCCTTGTCGAATGGCCTGTTCTCCTCGGTCGGGATAGGTCAACTTGGAAAAGTTTTCTTCCCTTAGAACCGTACTTGAGAGTTTCCTACCTCATACGGCTCAATCAACTATTCTTTAGTCCTCTACCCTAATTTCCAAAATATTATTGAATTTGAAATTATTCATTGGGATTTAAGATTAACCAAAGGACCAGAAAAAGTCAATGACATAAGTTTCTGATTTCACTTCCAATCAATTAAATGATCAGGTTCTATCTTTTCTCCTACCCTCAAAAAGATGAAGTATAGGAAGAGATATACTTCAGATTGATCATCCAAATCAAAGTCTTTTTGCAAGATAACTATCTCAGTTCCGTATAGAATTTTTGAAGAGTACTTTCCGTCCGGAGTACTTCACATCTTTAGGATCTGATGCTACACCGCTGCTCAATAGCTTAGTAGATCGACTCTATTACATAAGTTGATTCCTGATTCTTGTCAATGAGCAGATTTGATCGTATCAGCCCGAACCTTCTTTCAATAATTGATCTTTATGGTGCTTCCATCATCAATTCAATTTTTTATCCATGGAATACGTAGGCTTTATCTATCTATTCATATTCGGGCTCCTATGAGAGATGTTCTTTTTGCTACAGCTGATAAAAACCGTTACTTGGGACGGTGCATATGTAGAAAGCCTTTTCTTTTGTCCTTACCCGTAGTAGTTATTAACTAAGTTATTCTATGGTACAGATAGCCGCACGTAATGACAGATCAAGGCCGTATTATTAAGAGCTTGTGGTAAGGATGGGTTCCGTTCTAATGCCTGGAAATAATATTCCAAAGCCTTCGTATGTTCCCCATTACTTGTATGGACAAGACCTATATTATATAGTATATAACTTCGATCATAAGGGTCAGTTTCCGGTCGCATAGCTTCATAATAATTTTGTAAAGCTTCCGCATATTCCCCTTCCGATTGAGCTGACATCCGTTACGGTCGTTCATTCCATTGAAATGATCTCCGCTTCAAAACCGTACATGAGATTCCCACCTCATACGGCTCCTCCTTTCTTTACAGTACGTAATACGGGGAGTAATCCGTGAAATTAAAAAAAAAAAAAAAAAGATTCTGACCCAATATTATGAATTAACAGGGGCTAGTGTATTTCCAATGAATCTCTAGCCATCCTTCTTGCAAAGATTCTTTTCCAAAAACCAAGGATCTTAGTACTAGGAATGGAACCTCTAACAGTTTCTTTGTTCTTAACGCCCTGTATTCTCCGGGGATTAGTCACTTCAACAATCTCCGATGGTTCAATGATAGGGGTATCCGAAGTACAAACGAGATGGATGTTTGTTGTCCCAACCATTCTCACTACCCCTCGGAAAAGGGTAATGCATATGAGCTATAACGAAGCTTTTGTGTTGTCGATTTCCATACGTAGTGCTCTCTCCCCTCATGCGCACCTATCAGATAGGTTCCATTATACAAGCAAGGCCTATTGCATAGGTGTAACCTTTCGCTCGGTACTTAAATCCTCAGAAGATGAAAGCATCTAAGGTTGCATTGATCGGGGATACACGACAGAAGGAATTGTTCTATCTCCAGAACTCACCTTCACTGAGCGTAAGTTTTCTTTGATCCAATTTTGATTCCCGAATACCTTTTCTTTCCCAAAAAGGGAATAACGGAAAAAATATCAAATCACACCATCTCTGTAATAGGTAAATGCTTCTTTCTCCCCCGGAGCCATCGGGATTATTCGCAATAAGATATCCGCTACAATTGTGAAGGTCTTATCGATAAAATTGTCATTTCTCTGAGATCTAGGCATAGTCAATTACAGGTTTTCTAATTTCCTTCATTCCCTTACGCAAATGATTCCATGAACGAAATTTTTTCTGGTGCACAATACCATAAAATGTATTTCCTTACAATCGTAAATATGTCCTCATTCTATATATTCCAATTGATTCTTTAAAATGGGAATAGATAGGGAATATTTTGAATAATTGTTCATTAGTAATATTGATGAATAATAATGGAAAATAGATTTGTATTGAAAGAATACTAGATTCGGTGAACTCGATAAGTCCAGTTCGATCATGATCCGAACAAAGAAAGAGTTAAACGATCGAGCATTGCATAATGAGAATGCAATGCCTACCCAACAATTGTGTGCGCATATCGATATAGATAAAGCAATATCGATGAAAAATATGGTCATCATGACACAGGATCATTGCCAAAGAATTCATTCTTATACAATTGAATTGATAAGACGATCACTACAGATCCATATATGATCATACTATGGAATGGATCAGTTAATCTCAATCAAATTATTGATTGGGCGATCCGAATAAGATCCTTAGATCCACAAGGATTATTTAAGATTTCCTTAAATCGGAAAAAGTTTTATAAAATGTCTTTTCGTCTTTCCGGGGAGGATTGAATCATTATATTATCTATTTCTTTCCACAAGCTCGAACTGATCGTACCTGAACAAAAAGAATTCGTAAGTAACTCGCTATTCACTAATTTGATTAATTAGAACTAAGGGATCTCATAGGAAAGATGGCCGAGCGGTTCAAGGCGTAGCATTGGAACTGCTATGTAGGCTTCTGCTTACCGAGGGTTCGAATCCCTCTCTTTCCGTATTTTCGCCCTATTATTTGATTATAATCCATCGTTTTTCCAATCTATTTAATCCCAATAAGACGATCTGATCTCCTAATTCCGGGATCAATCTCCTTCTATTTGTGATATAGAAAATAGAACGAACATTGGTTCGTGGTATGGGAAAGGTAAAGACCATTTTAAGAAGCAATAAAAGTCTCGTGGATAACAAGATTATAATGTAACGGTAACGTACGGAAGGATCATAAAATGTCCCCTTCGGGGAGGGGCGAAAGAAGGGGGAAGAACATAATTTCAAATGTCCAGCAACCCAACCCCTCCTTTTCATTTCATTCTCGATTCAAGCTTGACGGGAATAATACTCTACGACCAGCAATTCATTAATCTTCAAACTGATCCATTTACTATCTATTATTTGATTGATGAATCCTTTATATTGTAACGAATTAAAAGTCAAATGATTTGGCAATATATCTCTCTGGAACAGATCTATATTCTTTCTAATTATAGCTCTCAATCTTTGTTGATCTCTTATAGTAATAACATCTTGGGGTTTGCAAGGGTAACTTGGTATATCTACCATATGGTCATTGACCCGGATATGTCCATGATTAACTAATTGTCTAGCTCCGGGAATGGTGGGAGCCATACCCAATCGAAAAATAATATTATCCGAACGCATTTCAAGTAATTGCAATAGGACCTGGCCCGTTGATCCCTTGGCTCTTCTAGCTATACGAACATATTTAAGTAATTGTCGCTCCGTTAGTCCGTAATGAAAACGCAATTTCTGTTTCTCTTCTAGCCGGATACGATATTGAGAGATTTTCCTGGAAGAAGACCGGTTAATAGAATCATTTCTGTATTTGGGTCTTTTACTAGTGAGCCCTGGTAAAGTTTTCAGACGACGTATTATTTTTAAACGAGGTCCCCGATAACGGGACATAGAAACTCCTTATTCAATTAACAAATAGTGCTGGAAAGAAGAAAGAATAGTATAACCCGTACGAGTACTGGAATTCTTTTATATGAAGAACGAAGATCTTTCTCAAATTTGTTATAGATCCTAATAGCTCCAATAATTCATCCCGTTCCTAGTTGGGAGTAAGTGATCATGGCATGACGGACCCGACGAACGATCGGAAGAGTATTCTCCATTCCATCTTGATCCTAAACTTTGTGGATTATGGAAATGAGAGGAACGGAAAAGAGCCAGCTATCGGGATCGAACCGATGACCATCGCATTACAAGTGCGATGCTCTAACCTCTGAGCTAAGCAGGCTCAATGGAATATAACTCCTCATTTCATTGGCGTGAGATCCGTAGATTCTTTTGGAATCCTAACAATTATAGCGCGAATCAGATTCAATGACGCAATCCAGATTACAATTACAATGGAACATCACCTGAATGTAGATTAAAAGGACAGAAAAGGGAAGTAAGGAAGGGTCAATTGATATTGATAATTTGACTCACTATTCCAAATCGACTAGAGGAGGATAATAACATTGCATTGAAAATGCAGAAATAATATAATGATTCCCAGTCACATTCGATTGGGGTAGAGATAGAGATGGCGAGAGAGGGGGAGTAGGAGAGGATATTTCTTCCACCCAATATTGAGCAAATATCCAATGAATAACGCTGATGGAGATTACATAATAGGATTAGATTAAGGTATGATCTCGTTCTCCGAGAAGGGGATATGGCGGAATTGGTAGACGCTACGGACTTGATCGAATTGAGCCTTGGTATGGAAACCTACCAAGTGATAGCTTCCAAATCCAGGGAACCCTGGGATATTTTGAATGGGTAATCCTGAGCCAAATCCGGTTCATAGAGAAAAGGGTTTCTCTCCTTCTCCTAAGGAAAGGGATAGGTGCAGAGACTCAATGGAAGCTATTCTAACGAATGAATCTCATTTGGGGTCCAATACTCTATTTATAGAACGTTCTATTTACACCTCGAAAGTAGGAATGTTATATAACATCAAACAAAACTCGCGATCAGAACTTGAATTGTTCCAAGCATTTTATTCGTAAAATAGATGCCAGATTCGAGTTGAAGTAATAATTTTACATTAAGTAATCAAATTATGAACTTATCTACTCTAGATAGGGAGTTGAATCAGTTTTTGGAATAAATGATTGGACGAGGATAAAGATAGAGTCCAATTCTACGTGTCAATGTAAACAACAATGCAAATTGCAGTAGAAGGAAAATCCGTTGGCTTTATAGACCGTGAGGGTTCAAGTCCCTCTATCCCCACCCAGGTTCATTCCCGAACGACTGATCTATTTTATCCAATTCCGTTAGTTCAAATCCATTCTCACTTCTCTTTAACCTCACTATTTCATTTATTCATGTTTATTTATTCATGAAGAGAAGAAATGGGAACATTAATCTTTCCATCTTATGACAAGTTGAGTTGATCAGTGGATCAATTCATTTTGTCATATATGATCCACATAGATGTGATCATTTGGAAATTATTCGATCGCAGTCGATTTTTTATCGTATTAGTTATTTCCAGATCGAAAAGAATAAAGATCATTCTAAAAACTGGGAAAAATCCATTTCTTCCTTATTTTTAGTTGACACGAGTTAAAACCCTGTACCAGGATGATCCACAGGAAAGAGCCGGGATAGCTCAGTTGGTAGAGCAGAGGACTGAAAATCCTCGTGCCACCAGTTCAAATCTGGTTCCTGGCAAGATGTCAACAATGTATCCATATCCATCTAGATAGAAGAGATAGATGGATATGGATACATTGCATGGATATTGACATACGTATCTATATGTAAATACGGATACACCCTGATCAAAATAGATAGATTAATAAATCTATTCTGTTCTCTCCCTCTTCTTTGCTCATATTGTCCTTCCCTGTCCGTTCAAATTGGATCCCAATACTCTAAAAAAGTAGGATCAAGAACTTGGAGGGTAAGATATTACGGTGGGAATAGAATCTATTATAAGCTCTAGTATAATATCAATCGGATCCTCCTTTTGGTTCTCGTACATCGTGTGTGCGTGATACATCATTTCTGATCTGATGCGTCAATAAAATATTTGGATTCGTTAATCCATCCCTATCCCATATCCGGGAATATGGAAGAATAGAATGGAATGGATAAGAATTTGGCTCCGATACTAGTCGGAATCTATTCAGTCCGTCCGAACCGAAATGCGTTATAGCACATCTATAATAGCCTCTGGTTCAAGTGGGCAACTCGGCGAATGGACATCCGCAGGAATTAACTTATCTACTCCGCGAACGGTACTATAAGAAATAATCTGTACCAAACATTTCTCTGTAATAGAACATGCTCCCATGGTAACTACATATTTTGGTTCGGGCATTTGTTTGTATAATCAATCTCACTAAAGACCATTCCGATGCTCCTTTTCGCTACGCATGAACTGAACCAACGATCGATGAAAATAAGCACGAGATCTTAAGCTTTTATAAATGCGGATATACCCTATATACTGGAACTCATAGCCCATAGATAAAGGGAGACTGTTCCAACCTCAGGAACAACAAGAACTGGAGCGAACATGTAATGATCCTAATTAATGAAATGTTACTCAAATGTCTGTTGATAATACTTGACATGAATCAAATATGAGAGAATTTGATTGGGTCCCGAACTACCCAATTTAAGATCCGAGTCTATACTCATATTATAGAATGACTATGTTTATGATCTTTATCCAGCATCCATGGCTGAATGGTTAAAGCGCCCAACTCATAATTGGCGAACTCGCGGGTTCAATTCCTGCTGGATGCAGGGGAACTGCCCATATCCATTATTTATGGAATGGGAAGAAGGATGAGGAATAACAACAAACATTAACTAGCCTATGATATATCTGTATAATAAAATTTGTATATGATTCGATATAATAGCTACAGGCATTATGGGAAAAAAAGGTAAAAAGAAGAAAAGAAAGATAGAAAAAAACGAAGGGAGGGAAAAAAATTGATGGATGGGGTGAAATATCCAGTACTTACAGAGAAAAGTATTCGTCTATTAGAAAGGAATCAATATACTTTTAACGTCGATTCGCAATCGAACAAAACAAAGATTAAAAATTGGATTGAGCATTTCTTCGATGTTAAAGTAATAGCTATGAACAGTTATCGCCTCCCTGAAAAAGGAAGAAAGAGAGGGTCAATGATAGGACATCCAATACGTTGTAAACGTATGATTATTACACTTCAAACCGGTGATTCTATTCCACTCTTTTCAGAACAATAAGATTTTCAAATTGAAACTAAATGGCCATCCGTGCATATAGAATTTTAACTCCGGACACACGCAATAGATCCGTATCAGATTTCGATGCAAGAGTGCAGTTTGACCCGCAGAAGAAATTGACCTCTGGACAGCATCATTGTGGGAAAGGTCGTAATGGAAGAGGAATTATTACCGTAAGACACAGGGGCGGAGGTCACAAGCGTTTGTATCGTCAAATTGATTCTCGACGGGATAAGGAACACATATCGGGAAAAATTGTAACCATAGAATACGACCCTAATAGAAGTGCATACATTTGCAAGGTACACTACAAGAATGGTGATAAGATGTATATTCTGCATCCCAGAGGGGTCATGATTGGAGATACTATTCTTTCTGGTCCAAAAGCTTCTATATCAATAGGAAATGCCCTACCTCTGAGTGCGGTTTGAATTATTAATTCACGTGATCGGAAGCAACCGATTGGGTTTACAGCGAAACCTATAAATCTATCACTGATCCAACTAGCATACTTTTACGGGACGAACCCCAAAGGGAAACTGAGGATAAATGACAGCAGGTGATTGGATTCCAAAATTGTTCATATCGGATCATTGGTTCTGAAGATATGATAATATGGAGAGGACCAGATTGTTTGTCCGAAGCATGAACAAAATGGGAAGCACCCTTGAAAAAGACAAGTTACTCACATTTGATCTGATGGTCAGAGGCAGATTCGGAGCTGGACAGTGGTAATAATTCCCAAAAGGAAAAGATGGGGAGAGGACAAAAAGTTGAAAGAGAGAGAATAGAAAAAGATGTTTAATATGCCTCCTACGTTATCCATAACATACGAAAGTATTAGCGTAATTTGATAAAGTCATTCATTCTGAATGCTACATAAAGAATATAAGCCAGATGATGGAATAGAGAGACTTAGGATGTAGAAAATCGGGACATAAAGAATAAAATAGATGCCCTTTCTCATCTCGATTCTATTTATGAGATATATGTGAAATCTCATATACATCCAGAAAGCTGTATGCCCTGAGAGAGGCTTGTACAGTTTGGGAAGGGATTTTTATTCATCGGAATAAGAGTCTACTTCAACCAATATGCCCTTAGGCACGGCTATACATAATATAGAAATAACACTTGGAAAAGGTGGACAATTAGCTAGAGCGGCAGGTGCTGTAGCAGAACTGATTGCAAAAGAAGATCGATCGGCCACATTAAGATTACCATCTGGAGAAGTTCGTTTAATATCTGAGAACTGCTCAGCAACAATTGGACAAGTGGGTAATATCAATGCAAAGAATAGAAGTTTCGGTAAAGCCGGAGCTAAACGTTGGTTGGGTAAGCGTTCTGAGGTAAGAGGAGTAGCTATGAACCCTGTAGACCATCCTCATGGAGGTGGGGAAGGAAGAACCCCAATTGGCAGGAAAAAACCCGTGACCCCCTGGGGCTATAGTGCGCTTGGAAAGAAAAGTCGGAAGAGGAATAGATACAGTGATGCTTCAATCCTTCGTCGACGTGAGTAAGAATGGTTGGATACCCATAAAAAAAAAAAAAAAGAGGAAAGAAAGGTAATTGATCATGGCACGTTCACTGAAAAAAAATCCTTTTGTGGCTAATCATTCATTGAGGAAAATTAAAAATCTAAACATAAAGGAAGAAAAGAAGATAATAGTGACCTGGTCCCGGGCATCTGTCATTGTACCCGCAATGATCGGTCATACAATTGCTGTTCATAATGGGAGGGAACATTTACCCATTTATGTAACAGATCGTATGGTAGACCATAAATTGGGGGAATTTGCACCTACTTTACTTTTTCAGGGACATGCGAGAAACGATAAGAAATCTCGTCGTTAATTGAGAGATACTTGTCATTCATTGGGGAGGGTGAAGTCAATGGGAAATAATAGTTCAGGTCCAAAGATACGAGCTTTGGCGAAAAATATACGTATGTCTGCTCATAAAGCACGTAGAGTGATTAATCAAATTCGTGGTCGTTCATATGGACAAGCACTTATGATACTGGAACTGATGCCTTATGGGGCCTGTTATCCCATATCACAATTAATTCATTCTGCGGCGGCGAATGCAAATCACAATATGGGTTTGAACAAAGCCAATTTACTTGTCGGTAGAGTTGAAGTGAATGAAGGTACTGTTTTCAAAAGGGTTCAACCTAGAGCTCAGGGACGTGGTTATCCAATACAGAAACCCACTTGTCATATAACTATTGTATTGGAAGAAATCTCCAGATCGAATGATCCCATTATGTCAATAGAATCCCGAGAAAGAGGATAGATATGGCACAGAAAATAAATCCACTTGGTTTTAGACTGGGTGTAACTCAAAATGATCGTTCCCATTGGTTCGCACAACAAAGGAATTATTCCAAAGATCTCCGAGAAGATCAGAAAATACGTACTTGCATTGAAAACTATGTACGAACACATATAAAGAGCTCCTCGAATTATGGAGGAATTGCACGTGTAGAGATTCGCAGAAAGATCGATTTGATTCAGGTCAAAATCTATATTGGATTTCCCAACTTGTTGTTAATAGAAGGTAGGGGCCAAGGAATTGAAAAATTAAGAAACGATGTACTAAATATGCTTGATTCTGTGGATCGAAAACTTCACATTGCTATAGAAAAAGTTGCGAAACCCTATAGAAAACCTAATATTCTTGCGGAGTATATTGCCCTACAACTAGAGAATAGAGTTCCATTCAGAAAAACAATGAAGAAAGCTATTGAACTGGCTGAACGGGAAGATGTAGAAGGTATTCAGATCCAAATCGCAGGACGTCTCGACGGAAAGGAAATTGCCCGGGTCGAATGGGACAGGGGAGGTAGGGTTCCCCTACAGACAATTCGAGCTAGGATTGATTATTGTTATTATCCGGTTCAAACCATCTATGGAGTTTTAGGGATCAAAATTTGGATTTTAGAGGATTAGAAATAATTGGTTTTTTTCCTAATCTGCCCGATCATGGATCATCAATTCTATCAGATCGAATATCAATTAGATTTACCATTTTGGAACCGTGCTATGCTTAGTGTGCGACTCGTTGGAATCGAGCTTTTAATTCTTTTCCGGAGTTATGGAGAACTCGAAATAAGAACGGATTGGTCTCTGGTATAAAGAAACTAGAGACTAACTCATTGCTTCATATTGCCAAGATCCAATAACTATGGTAAATATACCTCGTAAAGACTTTCTTCCACGAGAGAAAAAAGGATATTTTGATCTTTCGTGAAGCGAGAAAGGTGTTTGGTAATGCGGAAAAAGAAAAAAAAAAAGAAGAAGGAGAATTGAAATCTTCTCCCAATATTGTATGGTTAATTAATTACCCTCCGAAAAGCAGTGTGATAAAGCATAAGAATCATCCTGATTCATTCAAGGAAGATTGAAGGGATTCAGTTTATGAAGGAGAAAGAGCTTCGGATCGACGGAAACTAAGGAAATTGATTCCATAACAGATGAAAAGAAAGCTCCATTGCAGAGGTAAGACCTGGGCATTTAGATAGAAGCTATGGAACGATGGAACCTATGACTGCATAAGATCATATAGGAATCTTAATCATTCATTGGATAGGATGGCGAAATAAACCAAAAACGAATTAATCTCATTGGATGGAGTCTATAAGTAAGTCGACCCCATGGAGCAAATACCGAAAGAGTCCATATTCGCCTGTGAAATTATTTATTAAGAGTCTCGTTGGATTGAAATAAAGAGTTATTCGTCCCATAAATTAGATTCTATTTATGATATGCGTAATGCGTAGATATAGACTCATTTATATATAACTAATAACTAACTACACATTGTCCAATTTGATATAGATTCTTCACAAGGAGCCGGATGAGAAGAAACTTTCATGTCCGGTTCTGGATTAGAGATGGGATCAAAATACTATAAACCATCGACTATAACCCAAAAAGAACAAAATTTCGTAAACAACATAGGGGAAGAATGAAAGGAGTATCTTCTCGTGGCAATCGCATTTGTTTCGGTAGATTCGCTCTTCAAGCACTTGAACCGGCTTGGATCACATCTGGGCAGATAGAAGCCGGACGAAGAACGATTACTCGTTATGCCCGTCGTGGCGGAAAAATATGGATACGTATATTTCCCGACAAACCTATTACAATGAGACCTGCGGAAACACGTATGGGTTCCGGGAAAGGATCTCCCGAATATTGGGTATCTGTCATCAGACCAGGTCGAATACTTTATGAAATGGGCGGAGTATCCGAAACCGTCGCTAGAGCAGCTGCTAGAATAGCTGCATACAAAATGCCTATACGTACTCAATTTGTTACTATTTAACCCATACAGAATGAAAGAGCTATTTCTGGTGGAAAAAGATTATTAGTTCATAAGAACCCTTCTCTCTCTTTTTTTTTTTTGTTATCCGCCGAAGTAACAAATCTTTTGGAGGAAAAATGATTCAGTCTCAAACTTATTTGAATATAGCGGATAACAGTGGAGCCCGAAAAATAATGTGTATTCGAGTTCTAGGAGCAAGTAATCGTAAATCCGCTCATATAGGTGATGTTATCATTGCTATAATTAAAGAAGCAGTACCTAACATGCCCCTGGAAAAATCAGAAGTAGTTAGAGCCGTAGTTGTACGCACCTGTAAAGAACTTGAACGTGACAATGGAATGATGATACGATCTGATGACAATGCAGCAGTTGTCATTGATCAGGAAGGAAATCCAAAAGGAACTCGAGTTTTTGGTCCGGTTGCTCAGGAATTGAGACAATTGAATTTCACAAAAATAGTTTCATTGGCTCCCGAAGTCTTATAAGTACTTATCAATCTTGTAGAGACCTTCTACTGATAGTTCATAAAATGGTATATGGATCAATTCATTGCACCTCAGGCATATTCCTCGAAGAAAATTGAACATGCCTTTTATATCGAGACCAGGAATTCCTAAGAATTCCTTCGTCATGGGTAACGATACTATTGCCAATCTAATTACTTCTATAAGAAACGCCGACATGGTAGGAAAAGGAACGGTTCGAGTAACAGCTACTAATATTAGCAAGAACATCGTAAGGATCCTTTTACGAGAAGGTTTTATAGAAGATGTTAGGGAACATCAGGAAGGCCAAAAATCTTTTTTTATATCGACTTCAAAATATCGGAGAAGGAAAGAAAGGACATATATAACCACGTCAAAGCGTACCAGCAAACCTGGTTCGAGGATTTATTCCAATTATCGAGAAATTCCAAAAGTTCTAGGTGGAATGGGGATCGTAATTCTTTCTACTTCCCAAGGAATTTTGACGGATCGAGAAGCTCGACAGAAAAAAATTGGAGGAGAAATATTATGTTATGTATGGTAATTGATCTCAATTTTGTCCAAAAATATTGATTCTGTAAGATATCCCCATGGTATGAAAAGTCGGAGCAAGTTTGGTTCGAGACACCATTCATCTTCATCCAAGCACGTTAGTCAATTTTTTTTATCAAAAGAGGAGGAGATTCGATGAACAAACAGAATCTGATCCATGCGGAAGGTTTGGTTACTGAATCACTCCCCAACGGTATGTTTCGAGTTCTGACAGATAATGGATGTCAGATTCTGACTCATATTTCGGGTAGGATTCGACGTAATTCCGTACGAATACTACCAGGAGATAGGGTCAAGGTCGAATTAAGTGCTTATGATTTAAGCAAAGGACGTATAATATATAGACTTAGCAACAAATCTTCAAACGATTGAATCACCTTTTTAACATCTGATGGGGATCGAGAATCATAGATTAAATAGACTCTCTTTCTCAAGGAACAGAATGTAATATGAGCAAATTGGAGGGTCACAAATATGAAAATTCGTGCTTCTATTCGTAGAATTTGTGGAAAATGTCGACCAATTCGTAGACGGAAACGAGTTATGATAATTTGTTCCAATCCGAGACATAAGCAAAAACAGGGGTAATCTTCCTCTATATCAATGAACGGATCTAGTGGTAAAATAGATTTCGATATGCATTTTTCGAACTGAACTCATAATGATTAATATGTCAAAAACTACAAGAAGAATTGGTTCACGTAGGAATGAACATCGAGTACTCAAAGGAGTTATTCACGTTCAAGCAAGTTTTAACAATACCATTGTGACTGTTACAGATGTACGGGGACAAGTTTTGTCTTGGTCTTCTGCCGGTGCCTGTGGATTCAAAGGCACAAGGAGAGGTACACCATTTGCTGCCCAGACTGCAGCAGAAAATGTTATTCGTACATTAATGGATCGGGGTATGGAACGAGTAGAAGTTATGATAAGTGGTCCTGGTCGGGGGAGAGATACAGCATTACGAACCATTCGTAGAAGTGGCATACTATTAAGTTTTGTACGTGACGTAACCCCTATGCCACATAATGGATGTAGACCTCCCAAAAAGAGACGTGTGTAAGAATTGAATGAATTTCAAGAGAAAGAAATGATTTAATAATCTGATCAAATAATCTTGGTATGATTCGAGATGAAATCTCAGTCTCTATTCAGACACTACGATGGAAGTGCCTCGAATCCAGAGCATACAGTAAGCGTCTTCATTATGGCCGTTTTGCTCTATCCCCGCTCTGCAAAGGTCGAGCCGATACAATAGGCATCGCAATGCGAAGAGCTTTACTTGGAGAAGTAGAAGGAACATGTATCACACATGTTAAATTGGATAACATAAAACATGAATATTCCGCGATAATAGGTATTGAAGAATCGGTACATGACATTTTGATGAATCTAAAAGAAATTGTACTTAGAAGTGATTCGTACGGAATCCGAGAAGCTTCTATCTATATCGTTGGACCTAGAAATGTAACTGCTCAAGATATCATATTACCACCTTCTGTGAAAATAATTGATACTACACAACATATAGCTAGACTTACTAAATCAATTACTTTTGATATAAGATTACGAATTGAAAAAAATCGCGGATATATTATACATAGTCCAAATAATTATCAGGACGGAATTTTTCCTATAGATGCTGTTTTTATGCCTGTTCGCGATGCGAATTATAGTATTCATTCCTATGGGAGCGGAAATGAAATACGAGAAGTCCTTTTCCTGGAAATATGGACGAATGGGGGGTTAACTCCTAGAGAGGCACTTTACGAAGCTTCTCGAAATTTGATCGACTTATTAATTCCCTTCCTGCATGGAGAGGAACAGAACATCGATGGAATGAACAATAGAAAAGGGTCTTCTAATATGCCTCCTTTCCCCCTTTCGCACGTATTTACTGATACGGGGGAAACAAAAGAAAAAATTGCATTTCAACATATTTTCATTGACCAATTAGAGTTACCCCCCAGAACCTATAACTGTCTCAGAAGAGCCAATATACATACATTATTGGATCTCTTAAATTATAGTCGAGAAGATCTAATGAGAATTGAACACTTCGGCAAGGAATCTATCGAACAGGTATTGGAAGTTCTACGAAAACGTTTTGCAATTAATCTACCCAGAAATTAGTTTCAGGTTCATTAAAAGGTTCCATTACATTCCATTTCTTCATTCATTTCCTTTCCCAAGTTATTCTGGAGAGTAATGAGAATAATTTCATTTAGAATCTTTGACATATCTCTATTTCATAAAATATTTGAAATAAATCTCTGACAAGATGGGTATATCTAGGGAGATATAATTTGTCTTAAAGAAACTACTCCCTAGATATATGAATAAAAAATGAAGAGATTTTTATATTCGACAGTTGGATCAAATTGGAAAAGACCTAAAGTTAAAGATTCATCAATAGGCAACGCTGCCCCAATACCTAACCAAAGGGCTACTGCAGTACCGATCAAGGATACTGTTGTAGCTACTGGACGACGAAATGGATTCTGAAATTGATTCACATTCTCTAGAAAAGGCACCGTCAATGATCCCGCGGGTACTGAGGCCATTAAAAGGACACCTAATAATTTGTTAGGTACTGTACGAAGTATTTGGAATACGGGGAAAAAATACCATTCGGGCAATATCTCCAAAGGAGTTGCAAATGGATTTGCTGGTTCACCAATCATTGATGGTTCTAGAACCGCTAAACCTACTGTACATGCAATAGTACCTAAAATTACTACTGGAAAAATATATAAAAGATCATTGGGCCAGGCAGGCTCTCCATAATAATTATGTCCCATACCTTTAGCTAATTTAGCCCTTAATACAGGATCATTCAGGTCAGGTTTCTTTGTTATTGGGATAAGTAGATCTCGATGGATCTATCCCCCGAAAGAACCGGACATGCCAATTTTGATCATCCGGCTCGAACAATAACTGGAGGAAGTATATATCACTTATTTTTCTCGTGATGGAAGACGGATTGGAATAATAGGAACTAATAATGTTCATGATCATCCATCATTGGTAATTTTATTATTCCAGTTAAATGCTCATTACCCAAGTAAGCTCACAAATTCGATCATGATCGATATGCTTTTTGGACCATCTTAGTCCTTGTAATTTGTGTTTATTATCACGAATAGACTTAAAAAGTTTTTTTACATACAAGGTATTGACTTGTTATTGATCTGGCCTCTCTTCTTCCTTAGATCCCTTCTTTCACTCCGATAGTTTTTTTCCGTCGAAATGGATGCAAGGAAAATGGATGCATTTTCACACTATGAAAAGGATAAATAAAGTCATATGATCCAATTATTGATTATATGAAAATATTACCCCATTGACCGGATCTCACGGAGCCCTTCCTGATCCGGATTCGATCATAGAAATAATTCTCTTGGAACGGAAAAAACTGACTGATGCTTTTCCACCCAGGTGCTAAACTTCCTATTTCTGATAAGGAAATTGGGACAGAGACACATTTTTCTCAGAAATTTTGATGTGGTAGATCGGAGAAAGTATCTGCATGGCCTAATCAATAGTTCAAGTCACACACTCCCATAATCCATCTTCTCCGTCTGAGAATCTACTCCAATTATTTGTTTGTATTGGATGAATAATACTCCAAAATCGAAAGGAGAAATCCGAGGACCATATTTTCTATTTTCTATGGATATTTCCATTTTATAATAAGAAATATTCCTGGCGATGAGATATTACCGTCGTTACTCGGAACAATAAGTTATGAATAGTTATTTTTCATCTATCTTTTCTCTCTATAAAGGACCTGGAATACCTTGCTTACGGATCATTAGAAAGTGCATTGGCATAAATACAGCAGTAAGAAGGGGTAATATGAAAGTGTGTAAACTATAAAAACGAGTCAAGGTAGATTGACCCACACTAACACTTCCGCGTAATAACTCTACCAAAGGAGATCCTATTACAGGAATAGCCTCGGGCACACCGGTTACAATTTTAACTGCCCAATAACCAATTTGATCCCAGGGCAAAGAATAACCAGTTACACCGAAAGATACGGTCAGCACACCCAAAATTACACCCGTGACCCAAGTTAATTCACGGGGTTGTTTAAATCCACCTGTGAGATAAACACGGAATACGTGCAAGATCATCATTAGAACCATCATACTTGCCGACCATCGATGGATTGATCGGATTAGCCAACCAAAGTTAACTTCGGTCATTAGGTATTGAACAGAAGCAAAAGCTTCTGTAACGGTTGGACGATAGTAAAAAGTCATAGCAGAACCAGTAGCTACTTGTACTAAAAAACAGGTAAGTGTGATCCCCCCTAGACAATAAAATATATTGACATGAGGAGGAACATATTTACTGGTGATATCATCCGCAATCGCCTGAATCTCGAGACGCTCTTCGAACCAATCGTATACTTTATTGAGATAGGTAAACTAAAATTCCCCCTCTGAAAACCGTACATGAAAATTTTTGTTCATACGGCTTAAACAAGAACACACAAATGCTTTTGGACACAAATATATAATATAAATTGGGAAAATATCGAGATACTTGATGGTTCGTTGCCTGACCGGCTGGGGAAATGAGGATGATTCGAAACAATCCAGCATTTCTATTAGAAGACTTTATAGTGCCAAAATGAAAAATAGTGCCAAAATTTCAAGTCGGCTCATCCCTATGATAAATCACTATAGGCCTTTTGAACGATCTTTTACCCTATTCGTGTAATATAAGTTCCCTATAAAAGAACTAATATAGACGATCGATAGGAATTATCTTGTCGAGATCTCAATAGATGAATCAATCCAAACCTCAGATTTAGATTATACCCCGATGATTTTATCAAATCCCCAAAAAGTTCTCTGGGTAATAACCTTTTGATCTTCGCTCACTCAACGAAATATGCTAACTAAGAGAAAAAAGATACTAACTATAGAATTCTTTGGTCATAATCAGCATAATTATGAAGAGGGATAGATCTTTCAATTTATTTATTGGAAGCCTGGTGACGAGGAAATGATAGGTACAAACCATAGTTCAGATCTTCCTGGAACATATCTATAATAGACCTCGTGCTCTAGAGATTCACTATTCTATCAATGAAATATCCAACGAGGTAGGACCATCTTGATGAAGATAACAGATCGGTCTTCTGTACTATAAATATGGATCGATTTCAACAAGTCGCACACCCATATTCCAAAAATCCTTATAGAAAAGTAATTACACGATCAAACTATTGGAACAAGATAAGCTAAAAACTAAAAGACCCTATTTGATCTGGGTTTGGATCTCTCAGTTCTTTTTTTTTTTTTTTCTTCAAGAGCTCGCCGGACGGATTTTGGAGTTCCTTTAGCCCCAACTAACCGGGATACCATCCAATAAAACGGAAGAATTATAAATCTCCAAGATAATAGATAGGAATACTGCAAATAGAGCCATTGCAAAACCCATAAGAGGAGTAGTTCCCCATCCAGGAGCTACTTTACCATATTCCGAATTAAGCGGTTTTAAGGACCTTCCTACAAGGGTTGGTCTTGGCACGATTTTGGAAGTATCATCAATGGTCTGTGTAGCCATAGAAACTATTGCATTGGTTGAGATCTGTTAACTTTGTTATTATATCGTAAACATACCATGATATTGGGATCACCTAATAATGGAAACTGCAACCTTAGTCGCCATCTCCATATCTTGTTTACTTGTGAGCTTTACTGGTTATGCCCTATACACCGCCTTTGGGCAACCCTCTGAACAACTTAGGGATCCTTTTGAGGATCACGAGGACTAACAGAAAGAATGACCTTCCCTATAGGGGAAGGTCATTCTTTCTTTGATGGGAGAGAAAGAATGAGGATTTGGAGAAGTAAAATTATTTTCCCCCTTTAGTCGGAACTTTGGGTGGTTCTCGGAAGAAAATAGCGAAAAAGATTATCCCTAGGGTCGATACCAACAGGAATGTATAAACCAATGCTTCCATAGATTCGATCGTAATTTACAATTATGGAGATAGCTTTCGTACTAATATTGATTAGAGAAGAGATAGGAGCAATATCATACCACTTGTCTCTTAGTAGTTGGATCTCCCAATTTTTGGAATGCTCCAAATTCTATTCGAGCATCCAAATCCGGGTCGATACCAGCAAAAACATCTCTGAATAGGGTTCTAGAACCATGCCAAATGTGTCCAGAAAAGAAAAGGAGAGCAAATGTAGTATGTCCAAAAGTAAACCAACCCCTTGGACTACTACGAAAAACACCATCGGATTTTAGAGTAGCACGATCTAATTCAAAAATTTCACCTAATTGAGCGCGTCTAGCATATTTTTTAACTATAGCGGGATCACCAAAACTAACCCTGTCAAGTCCACCACCATAGAACTCAACAGTTACACCTACTTGTTCAACACTATACTTTGATTCTGCCCTCCTAAAAGGAACATCGGCTTTAACAATTCCTTCTTTGTCTACCAGAACTACTGGAAATGTTTCGAAAAAGGTAGGCATACGACGTACAAAAAGCTCATTTCCCTCCTTATCTTTGAAGATAGGGTGTCCTAACCAACCAACAGCTATTCCATCTCCATTGTCCATTGCACCTGCTCTGAATAACCCTCCCTTAGCTGGATTATTACCAATGTAATCATAAAAAGCGAGTTTCTCGGGAATTTTTGACCAAGCTTCCGATAGGCTCAAATTTTCGGCCAGACCGGCACGAACCCGTCGATCTATTTCTTGTTGGAAGTATCCCTGATCCCACTGGTAACGGGTGGGACCAAATAATTCGACCGGAGTAGTTGCGGAGCCATACCACATGGTTCCGGCAACAACGAAAGCTGCAAAAAACACAGCAGCAATACTGCTGGATAGGACCGTTTCAATATTCCCCATGCGTAATCCTATATATAAACGTTGGGGAGGACGAACACTGAGATGGAATAGACCTGCTAATATACCCAATATACCTGCTGCAATATGATGAGAAGCTATTCCTCCCGGAACAAAAGGATCAAAACCTTCAGCTCCCCATGCCGGATCCACTGGTTGTATTTTTCCAGTTAGTCCATAAGGATCAGACACCCATATCCCAGGACCATACAAACCCGTTACATGAAATGCTCCAAATCCGAAACAAGCTACTCCTGAGAGGAATAAATGAATTCCAAATATTTTTGGCAAATCTAAACAAAGTTTTCCCGTACGTTCATCACAGAATAGTTCCAGATCCCAATATACCCAATGCCAGATAGCTGCCAAAAAGCACAGGCCAGAAAACATGATATGTGCCCCAGCCACACCTTCATAACTCCAAATACCAGGATTAGTTACAGTTTCTCCGGTGATGCTCCATCCACTCCATGAATTCTTTATTCCCAAACGAGTCATAAAAGGTATAACAAACATACCTTGTCTCCACATTGGATCAAGAACAGGATCGGATGGATCAAAAACTGCTAATTCGTACAAAGCCATTGAACCAGCCCAACCAGCAACTAGAGCTGTATGCATTATATGTACAGAAATTAACCGACCAGGATCATTCAATACGACGGTATGAACGCGATACCAAGGCAAACCCATGAAAACACCCCTTTATCGGAAAAAGTAGACACTATGTAACTTTCTCACATTTGATTGGAATAGATCATGCTATCGAGCTAGACCCCCGGATCATCTCGAAGGTTAACATATATTCACTTGGACATTGCTAATGATGGAACAGGTTCGAAACAATTCTGTTCATACATAATAGCAGGGAGAAGCAAATCATACATAATAGCAGGAATAAGCAAAGATATTTTATCTTTTGTATGTACCAATACACAATGTGGGGATTGGTCCCATTTATACTGAAAAAACGCATAAATACCTGTTCATTATTCCATGAACCTGCGAAAAAAGAGGAAACTAGATCTCCCTATTCATCCTTCCGTTCGTCCATGAACGATATCTCCTTTCCTTTCCGTAGAAAGATCCGAAGTTATCCGTTTTCAGGATCAATAGTGACCGAACGGAGAGAGAGGGATTCGAACCCTCGGTACGGATAATCCGTACTACGGATTAGCAATCCGCCGCTTTGGTCCGCTCAGCCATCTCTCCAAAATGGAATGTAACAAAATGAATGGTGGAGTGAAGATGTATACCATAGCATGTACGGATTGTATCGACAATACAATGAATATAGCAATTATTCAGTTAGATAAAAACCAATCTGGCGAATCGTATTGTTCATTTCGTTAAAAAAGATTCTTTTCTTTTATTGGCCTGGCCACACCGGCCAGGCCAAACCAAGAAAAGTCAGGAATCAATAATACAGCGCTCTACCTAATCTGAGCGCTAAAATCATTGTTATAAAAGCAAGAAAAAAGGCTATCACAAATTGAGCTATCATCTCTTCATTCCCTCTCCAATCATTTTGAATAAATGAGTTACACGGAACGGATTAGTCCATTTATTTCTCTCCAGTATCCAATTTGATTATCTAGATATTGAAATACATCAATGGGCTCTCTATCTATTTTATGTATTATTGTAAAGATATCAGTTGCTCAAGGCTATTGTAAAGATATTAGTTGCTCAAGGCTATAGTTTCCTAATCGAAACTACACAGATGGGGAAGGAGAAGAGAAAATAGAAGTGTGAAAAGTGATTGATCTTGACAACATTTTATTCATACATCCATCAAGTCGATGGGATCATAGGGGTGAAAGAAAACGAAATGAATCTAGAGGTTATTGCACAGCTCACTGTTCTGACTCTGACGATTGTATCGGGTCCATTAGTAATTGTTTTATCAGCAGTTCGCAAAGGTAATTTATAATTACAATGAGCCATCTCCGGGAATGAAATACTATTTACCCAAGTATTGAATCTCCGGGGATGGAGATTCATGTAATGATGAAAACGAGGTAATGATTGATAGAAACTTTCAATGGAGGTTGATAACTCCTCGTCTTCCTATTGGTTGGACAAAAGATCGATCCGTATATTACAATTGGATCGTGGCGGGTATAGTTTAGTGGTAAAAGTGTGATTCGTTACATTATCAACTTGAATAGTTGAAGGATCTTTTACATGGATCTCTGATCCATCTAAAGCTCTATTTCTAGATAGGTTAAAAACCTCCCCTATGAATACCTTCCTAACCACGATGGAAGAGTTCATGTGTGACACAACTTAATATACTTTACGTTTCCATATTAGAGTATAGTGCTTCACTTCTTTCCATTAAAACAAATGCCCGTTGGTGTTCCAAAAGTGCCTTTCCGAGCCCCTGGAGATGAAGATGCAAATTGGGTTGACTTATACAACCGACTTTATCGAGAGAGATTACTTTTTTTGGCTCAGGATATAAATCACGAGATTGCAAATCAACTCATGGGTCTCATGGTATATTTGAGTGCAGAAGATGCAAATAAAGATATTTTCTCATTTATTAACTGTCCCGGTGGATCAGTAATACCGGGAGTAGGTCTTTTTGATGTTATGCAAATAATAGTACCAGATGTACATACAATATGTATGGGGGTAGCCGCTTCGATGGGATCTTTCATCCTAATCGGGGGAGAAATTACTAAACGTATAGCATTACCTCACGCTAGGGTTATGATCCACCAACCTGCTAGTTCCTATTATGACGGACCGGCCGCAGATTTTCATAAGGAATCGCAACACGTAACGATGCTTCGTGATTACATAACAAAATGTTATATAGAAAGAACAAGCAACCCTGGAGAGGTCATTCAACGGGACCTGAACAGAGATGTTTTTATGTCAGCAACAGAAGCTCGAGCTTATGGCATTGTTGATGCCGTAGCGGAAGGTTGATCTCGTAGCGGAAGATCCTCTTTTTTTTTTTTTTTTTTTTCATTTCTTTTAAAATGAACTGTAATTTGATCTCTATGTTCCCTAAAAAAAAAAAGGGGGAAAGTGATTCATTTCATAATAACCCGATATGGTTAGGATCAATCTGAACCAATCAATTCCGCATACAATCCGGCCAGAATGCCCACTATTCAACAACTTATTAGAAATGCAAGACAGCCAATAGAGAATAGAAAAAAATCTCCTGCTCTTCGAGGATGTCCTCAGCGTAGAGGAGTATGTGCTAGGGTGTATGTGCGACTCGTTTGGATCAAAAGCTGACTCAAACAGACTGGGAAATTATTACAACGGAATAACATAATAATTTTCCCGCTGTAACCAAGTACAGATCCATCATCTAACCTTACCGGGGATGAAATTTATGGTTTCCATTGGTGCAAATCCAATCACCTTTATGCGGGATGAAAAGCAATTCCTCATTGGTAGCGAATGGTCATCAATCCATTGAGCGGGGAAATCATGCAAATTTTAGAAGCATAAAGTTTATGCTCATATTGCTGCGAGAACGGAACAACAGGGTCAGCTATCTGGCCAACCCCAGAATTACATGTCGTTACTGTATGAATAGATCTTGTAATGAAAGTATTTATTACTTGATGATTAAAGAGTAGAGCTGGAGATGGTAAACCGTACAAGTTACCAATAACATACTTATTTCATAGTTCGGAAATGAATAAGAAGCTCCGGCGTATAAAGAGGACCTTACCGTTGGAGAAAGAACCATAGAAACGATGAAACCCATGATTTTTTCTCATTCTCAGTACAAGGTCCCAGTCCTTGCCTACCCAGAAGATGCCTATCTAAAGGGAATTATGGTTGGGAAGGTTGCAGTAGCAAAAGCCATTGGAACTTTTCTTTTCTAAATAAGAAGAATCAGTTTGATTCTCAATGAAAAAAAAAAATGACTAACCGAGAAAAAGATTAGCGATTCATAAGAGTAAACTTCAATGACCAGAGTGAAACGTGGATATATAGCTCGAAAACGTCGGAAAAAGATTCTTGCATTTGTATCAGGCTCTCGAGGGGCCCATTCGAAACTTTTTCGAACTGCTAACCAACGAAAAGATAGATCCTTAGCTTCCGCCCATCGAGATAGAGGTAAACGCAAGAGAGATCTTCGTCGTTTGTGGATTACTCGGATCAATGCAGCAGCCCGTGCCAATGGAGTCTCTTATAACAGATTCATCCAATATTTGTATAAGAGGCAGTTGCTTCCAAATCGTAAAACACTTGCGCAAATAGCTGTATTAGATAGTAATTGCTTTTCCACCATCTTGAAGAAAGAACTTATCGTGTGATGAAATAGGTTAGATATAAATGAAAGAAATAGATAAAGATGGAATGGATATAACAGATTCTCCCGGAGAATTCCCTCCGGGAAGGTAGAACCATTTCAATATTTTCAATATTGGATTAGAAATAAACAAAATAAAAAGAATGAAATCCAATTATTTTCCAAGAATGAAATCCTGTAAACTTTTTCAACAATAGACTCAAGATCTGCCTCTTTATCGAACAGATATACCAGCTCCGATTTGATTAAGGAGTAGGTTCATTTCCCATTTCTATGGATCAAATTAGTTTTCATTATAAAGAAAAGGTAACAAAGATAGAATACGAGCTCGTTTAATAGCGTTAGTCATCAGACGTTGTTGTTTTGAAGTCAATCTATTAACTCGGCCGGATAATATTTTTCCTTGCTCGCTAATAAATCGACTAATTAGGCTCATATTTTTATAATCGATCCGATCTCCCGATCCAATTGGTGACAAATGTCTACGAATTGGTGTCAAATGTCTACGAAAAGATCGCTTGGGTTTATCCAAATATCGCTTGGGTTTATCCATAGTTTGTTTCATGAACCTTTGGAATACTATTTATTCAAAATCTTTTGAAAATATCGTTCCATTAAAGATCTTGTTGAAATACCATTTCTTTTTATATCTGTGATCTATTCTTATCCCTGGGTAGGAGTAGTAAGTTTAATCTCTTTTTTTTATTTCTCCGTGAATGGTATGCTTGTAACAATAGGGACAAAATTTCTTTAATTCCAATCGAATAGGTGTATTGCGTCGATTTTTCCGAGTCGTATATCTAGAAATTCCCGGGAATTTTTTATAAACACTATCTTGGGTACAACTAGTGCACTCCAAAGTAATTGTTACTCTTACATCTCCGCTCTTGGCCATAAACTTACTCTAGATATTGGGTCTACTTTCCTTTTGATCTGAAAAAGAAAGAGGGAAAAAGGGATAGAAGTTGTTGATAACCGGAGATCCCGCGATGAAAAATTTTTGAGTAAAAAAATTCTTGATCAGGAGTTTTCAGTTGTACTTACAAAATGAAATGTGGAAAGAACCTTTGGATCTTTATTTCTACTTTGATTCTACCCCCCCCCCCAAAAAAAAAAAAAAAAAGCTTGGATCTCTATTTGGGGCTGAATCAACTAATTTGTCCAAGAGGTAGGAAAAGTAGATCTAACACAATTTTTTTTTCCTCGGTTTTAGGGGGAGGAAAAAAATTAAAAAGAGAGAGTCAAAGTCAGAGCATCTGGGAAAAAACGATTGATTTCTATCAATAGACCGGCTAAAGATATGAACCATAAAATAGCTAACACAGGTGCTGTGGAAAGATAGGTCTTTAGATCTTGCATTGTAAATTCTCCTTATCGATCATAATGCGTAAGTTATTAAACCCAATAGTTATGAATCTCTTGTAGGGGAAACTCGGAACTTATGGATATATGTATAATTTTATCCGGGCTGGGTCCTTATTTATAGAACAGGAAAACGATGTTTCATCACCAAACCAAATTTTGCTAATTCATAGTTATATTCTAGATAATAGACCCTACATGCATGTATAAAGTCTTTTCACCCACGAGACCAAAGAGAATTAAAGGTGTTCAAATATTGGAAACAGATTTCAAATTATATAAAATAACATTGTCTAATGATTAGAAGGGATGTAGCGCAGCTTGGTAGCGTGTTTGTTTTGGGTACAAAATGTCGCAGGTTCAAATCCTGTCATCCCTACCTATTCCTTCTTTTCTATGGAAAGAGAGAGGAACGAAAGATCATTTTATATCGATTTGAATCGAACATCAAATAATTGAATCGTATCAGATGCAAAAATGTTTGATACTCGTAGAGTATCAACGAAAGGTATTTTTTATTCCCTTTATCTCCATATTTTTTAAGAAAGCGCTCTTAGTTCAGTTCGGTAGAACGTAGGTCTCCAAAACCTGATGCCGTAGGTTCAAATCCTACAGAGCGTGATTTTGTTCCTAGAGAATGAAACCCTCTAGATTATCGATAATTCCGTTTCAACTGGAACGAGCAATGGATTCTGACCTCCCAGGAAAAGTAGGAGGCCAAGCCAATGAAATGGAATAATATTTCCGGATCAAATATCCAATTGATCACCACGTCGGTATTGTGAATATGCAGTTACGAATAATCCGGCCAAAGTTATAGGAATTAGACCTAAAACAATTCCGGATGGCAAAGCCTCAACCATTTCGATTCAACGGAATAAGTAGGGATAATAGCTATCCTGGATAGTACCCTGAATTTGATATGAATCTCAATGATCATAAATTTATATAGAGAGAATCAACAAAATTGTTCAAATGAAAATAGTGAACTGAGAGGGTTTCCCCTTCCTTCATTTCAAATAAGTTGTATCTTGCTCGAGCTAATGAATAGGATTAGGGTGAAAATTATAGAAGCCAATAAGAAACCAAAATAACTAATTATAGTAGACGTGGAAGGACTGAATGAAATATGGTTTATACATATCTTCATGAGACAATTACCTAAATTTTTCTTTTCATAACCTTGAAATCAGAATACAAAAGATCAATTGTCCCAATTTGTACCAATTCAGAATCTTATATCTACTATAAGATATGTATGAACGAACATGGATGAGAGGAAATCTATGGTGGAATTATCTTCATTATCCTAGAAATCCCCACATTGATCGAGTAATTCATGAATAGCAATCGCGAACCCCTTCACAAATTGTCGAACGTAATCTTCTTAAGGGTGAATAAATTCTAAATCAGTACGATTGGATCACCTGACATTATCTTTTTTACCAGTAGCAGCTATCGGTCCAAAGACTGGACCGTAAAAATTGATTCTACAGACATAGCCAAAGTTTTGTGAATTTAACGTTTAGGTGTAAGAATATTAATATCTGGTTTGTCCTTTAAATTATAGATCTTATTGATCCAATCATTCGATCCTCTAGATGGATTAGGTTTTTTTTTTTTTTTTTTCATATTCATTCTTATAGCCAGTAGAGCCCGATATTACAAGAATTCCACCTCTTGCAAGGAGTATCTCGTAATTTAACATACCTAAAATTGACTAGGTTTTATTGCATGCACTATCCACTCGGTTTTATCCAATAAGTAATACCTACTTCTTAATACAAGGTACTATATAATAAGTCCGTGGCATAAATCCACGTGTGTCAGATACTATTGGAAGAGCGACATACATCTGCGTAGCACCAATGATCCGTGCAATTTTAATTACTGATATAATCTACGCGGACATAATGTCATGTCGGAGTGAAAAAGGAAGGGGTAAAAGTATAATATTCTGGATTAGTTTTATTGATATTGATAGTGATTGATATCCTTTGCTCCTAGCGGCACTAATCCTCTTTTTCGGTTCTACAGCCACCTGTAGAAGCTAATTCCGATCGAAAATTTCCATGGTCTATGCAATTGTTACAACATCGATTGAGGGGTTCCCTCGGAACATGCAATATTCCATTTTTTTCTGTTGGGATTTAGTTGACCAAACAGAGATGGAATCACTGGCAGGAATAGAATCATTCTATCCCGTTCCTTCTTGATACTCATCAAAATTGTATTGCTGTGTCGGAAGAAGGCTAGCTATACTGGTCCAGTAGACTTCAGAGATACCCTTGGTATAACATTGACAATCGAACAAGGATTGGAGAAGATATCAGTAGTTTTCCATTTCCTGATCTCTATCTTTCATGGGATCAATTCCCCCTTGACTGACTTTACAATAATATATGGAGCTGAGCATGTCTGGGAATACGGGAGAACGCTCCTTTGCTGACATTATTACTAGTATTAGATACTGGGTTATCCATAGCATTACTATACCTTCTCTATTCATTGCAGGTTGGTTATTTGTCAGCACGGGTTTGGCTTATGATGTGTTCGGGAGCCCTCGGCCGAATGAGTATTTCACAGAAAGCCGACAAGAGGTTCCATTAGTAACTGGCCGTTTCGATCCGTTAGAGCAACTCGATGAATTTACTAGATCTTTTTAGGAGGCACTCATGACTATAGATAGAACTTATCCGATTTTTACAGTTAGATGGTTGGCCGTTCACGGGCTAGCTGTCCCTACAGTTTTTTTCTTGGGATCAATATCGGCAATGCAGTTCATCCAGCGATAAACTCTATCTAAAGAAAGTATGTAGATATGACACAATCAAACCCGAACAAACAAAATGTTGAATTGAATCGTACCAGCCTCTACTGGGGGTTGCTACTCATTTTTGTACTTGCTGTTCTATTCTCTAATTATTTGTTCAATTAGGAACAATGAGAATCTTCTAACTCCATTCGGAAAGATCCAATACTCATAATTATATATGCTATGACTGTTTATGTCTCGAGCATTACCACTTAAGAAAATGTGAAAGGGAGTAAGATAAATGGCCGATACCACTGGAAGGATCCCTCTTTGGTTGATAGGTACTGTAACTGGTATTATCGTGATTGGTCTACTGGGTATCTTTTTCTATGGTTCATATTCCGGATTAGGGTCATCCCTATAGTAGGGGAAATGCACTTACTGTGGGGAATACTATACATGCGAAAGTGAAAAATTGATAAAGCCTTACCCTTCTTTGAAGGGTAAGGTCTTATCAAAATCTCTTTTTTATGAATCTTCTCTTCTATATTAATATGAATTAGAAGAGAAGATTCATATTAATACAATGACTCCGTCATTTACTCCATTCAATGCCTTTTAGTCAAGTGATGAGCCAATCTATTCTTTCGCTATATGATAAAAAAAAAAAAAGTTTGGATCGATCCAATTTCAATCTCTGTCGAAGGAACAACAGGGAAACGGAGAATATGAATTACTCAATATTTGCTCATTTCTCTGATCGGAAATTCTGTGAAGTTTCTGTAAAAGCCCAAACTATGAGAATCTAAATGTGCGGATAGAATCTTTTATTCTCTTATTTTGGCTTACAAAATAAAAGAGGAGGAAAAACACCTTTTATTCGTTTTCTCTCATTAGGAACGAACCCTATCAAAAGTTTTATAGGGTTGTTTTGCTTAATGAGTTATATTGCCCCTTACTTGTCTGCTCTTCCTTCTTTATTCATTTTTGAAATTCCTCAGTATAAGGAAAGGAATTGACGAATAGGACAGGATCGGAAACCCGATTAGTTCCTCTTATCTCGATGATAAACCGGATAATTTCTCCGAATCTTTTCGAAGAGGAATAATCGGATAGGATAAAGAATGGGATCAGAGAAAATAGGAATCTTCTTCAATCAAGATGACTTAGTTATTCTCCTCATCTTTCCTCCCTGCGATCTATCTATCTATCTATTTTCCGGATCGTTTCTTTTTAACATGGGCAAGGAAAGAAGGGAATGGCATGTATATAGTACACGATATAGCATAGCATATGGGGATCGTTCGACAAGTTGATCTGTTCCAGTGCTTATTGAATCACCCACTCCCTATTCAAAAAGTCAATATATCTAAATATACTTTTTCCCAAGAATATATAAGAGAGAAGTAGGATAAAAGGATCTCCATCTCCGAAGGGGTATTCATTTTTGATCCAATCAGTCAACTTCAAAAATAGATAGACCTAAAAATTCATCTCGGCCAATTGAACTTTCTCAAATTGTTTCTTCTTAAGGACCAAAAATATCTGTGCTAAAATGACAGATGCAAAGAATAATAAAAGACCTTTAACACGTAATGGATCTTGAAGTACTATCTCTGCATCTCCTTGACCAAATCCACCCACATTAGGGTTATTCGTTAATGGTTGATCGACCTTGATCAATTCGCCTTCTGAAACAAGAAGTTCCGGTCCTGGAGGTACAATGTCAACCACTTGTCCACCGTTTGATGTATTCTCAATAGTTATCTCATATCCACCCTTTTGTTTACGTAAAATTTTGCTCACTCTTCCTGTTGCTGAAGCGCTATAGACCGTATTGTTACTCTTACTCCCGTCGGGATAAATTTGTCCTCTTCCTCTATTACCACCCACATATATGGGGTATTTCAAGAAGTGAGCTTCTTTATCAGTAGCAGGATCTGGTGAAAGGATGGGGAACACAAGTTCACTATATTTTTGACCAGGAACAGGACCTATTACAATAATGTTTTTTTGATTGGGACGATAGTTCTGAAAATAAAGATTACCCATCTTTTCTCTAATCTCAGGAGAAATACGATCCGGAGGGGCTAATTCAAAGCCCTCGGGTAAAATTAGAACAGCTCCTACATTTAAACCCCCTTTCTTACCATTAGCAAGAACTTGTTTCATTTGCGTCTCATAGGGGATCTTAACAACTGCTTCAAATACGGTATTGGGAAGAACGGACTGCGGAACCTCAAGATCTACAGGTTTTTTGGCCAAGTGACAATTGGCACATACAATACGTCCAGTTGCTTCTCGGGGATTTTCATAACCCTGCTGTGCAAAAATGGGATATGCATTCGAAATGGATGTCCGAGTTATGATATGTATCATGACCAGGACGGAAATTAACCAAGTCATCTTTTTCGTCCAGCCATAATTCTTTCTATTTTGCATGGTTCAATTATTGGTTCCAAATCATTTTTTGGGTGAGAGTAGGTAGCTATCATAGTTACCTGTCAAAAATTTTGCTACTATATTGATTGAACCAAACCTAAAAGTAAGAAATCAAAAGTCTCGTACCAGGAGAAGACTGAGGGGGAGGAATAGCTAATTTCTGAACACGGAAAACAAACTTTATTATTATGTTTCAATTGTTGTCGATCATAAAAAAACCTATTCTTTACTCATTCATCGAATGATAAATTACTACAAGTGACGGAGATATACTATTTAAACGACGAAAGATCCAATATTTAAAAATCGTATCTGATATGACTGGAAAAGTTGAAACAAGACCAGATATGATTCGTTCGTTATGGGCAAATCCATAATTTTCGGAGATCGAATCGATCATCATTTCCCAACCATGGGGCGAATGAAACCCAATACATAGATCGGTTGCTAAAAGAATGGAAAAAGCTTTCATTGTATCGCTCAGACTATAGAATAATTCTTGGATCCAAGAATTTATAATGGCAATTTTTTTCTTACCCAGAATGAGATAAGCACTTATGGAAGCAAAACCTATTAGATTTGTTAATAAATGTGAGATTATCTGGATACAATCTTCATTGTACATTTCGACCAATTGGATCGTTTCTTTTTTCATCTCTATACGAAGATCTTGTGAATGTGTTCCCGAAGAATCTTCCAACATTCTTTCTAATAGAAATAGTTCTTCTATTTTCTCAAATCTTCCTAGAGCATTTTCTTCCTGAAGATAATCAAAAATTTTATGAGATTGACCAGTATTCCACCAATTTGTAACCCAAGGCTCCAACCCTTTCCGTAATGAAATAGGAATTAACCAGGGCAGTACTACTAAACATGCGAGATATCGTAGGGAAGCTGATGCTTTATATTCGGCCACTTCCAATTCGCGAATCGCTAACAAACCTGATTCACTCGTCAGTTCTGTCCGAAATCTAGACAAAGTACGAGTGATAGAATTAGGTATGGGACCCATAGATTGATCTATTGCATAATTGTTTTACCCCGAGAAAACATATCCTCGGAGAATAAAAGGTTCGCTCCAAATGAGCGAGACGGAGCATAAGGAGGAGATCGTTCCCAGATATCCGATCATTCCAGATCGTTTCTATCTGGACCAATTATCTAGTTCTTTTTTCCATTCCATCTGACTCAAGAATAACTTGAAGTAAAATAAGTGTTATTAATTCCCAAGATCCTTTGAATTCTGATCACTGGATCGATCCTTTACAAATCTTTCCCCAGTTATTTCCAAAGATTAAAAATGCTCTTTAAAAATGAAAAAAAAAAAATTTTTCATATATATATATGAAAATTTCCTGATTGGATATTGATTCATGTTCCTTGATCCGATCCATATTCAAATGTCTTTACATTCAAATTTATGTCGAGGATAAAGAATTATCCCCGGTTCATTTCAAAACCCTTCAATGGATGTATTCAAGAAACGGGCTGATTCGGCAGCTTTCTGTTCGATATCCCTTAGGTTCAAATTATCACCAATACGAGTTAAAGGAATGTTTTGTAGGCCCTTTATTTCCATATAAAGAACACGACGAGGGGAAATACCTTCTTTAACTTCCATTTTGATCATCTGAATATCCTTCATACTAAATTTTAGTAAAATACGACGATATCTTCCGGGAAATCCCCAACGAAAAAGACATGCAATTCCTGTTTTTTTATCAAACTTATTATAGCCACTACCCACATCGAACAAAATTGTGCACCACAGATAAGAGCTAATGAACAGACCTGCAATACCATAAAAACACATTACAATCCCTTGTGGAACAAAGAGTATTTGCTGAGATGACAATAGGGGTATCAGGTTCTTACCAAAATAACTCGAAATCCCTACCAGGAAAAATCCTAGTGAACCCAGAAAGAGGATACAAGCCCAAAAGAAATTACTTATTTTTCGAGACCCTTTTATAGGGTCTATCCAGAGCCATTTGGATCGACGATTCATAAAAAATTGTATTAAATTCCATCCTATTGAAGTTGAGGGAATGACCAAGTTTTTCATCCTTTGGTTCCCAAACTATTATGAACTAGGTATATATATACATAGCTAACATTTCAGTCAAGTCAGCCAAGTTTATGTTCTTGTAAATTCTTACCGTTTATTCCAAATAAGTCCTTCATTTCAAAATGTATGAAACAACACTGGATCAGAGGAGTATAAATATCTCCAGGAATAGAAATGTATGCCATATTCAAAAATATAACAGAACCTATCTATTTACACATACATATTTATCAATACCTATCTATTTACACATACATAGATTTTATATGTATATGTAAATAGATATTAATGAATATAAAATGAATTTTATATATATATATACATATATTATATAATTGTAAGATTTATCCACATTCATATATGAATATGAATAAATACATATGGATATTTATACCTATTTTGTGTCTATAAGGGTCCTATCTCATATAATCTGAAATAGATATAGATATCCTATCTGTTCTGCTGCAATTGAAAGATCCGAACCCATTTCTTAAATCTTAATTTATCATATTCATAAAATCTCGTCATTCTGAATATAAAGATGAGAAAGAACCATTGTAATTGCCGGAAGTAATAAGCCGACTAAAGGCACGAAAATAGAGGGTAGGCTAGGAATTATCATAGAACGAGTACCTTAGTTAATAAATGAAATGTTTATCCATATTACAAGGAATGATTATAAGATCAAATAAGTGATGGGACCAAATGAGCAGTCCTATTCGTCCTTCTTCATAGAATACATGTATGCAATAGAATAAATGTACGCAAATATTGTTCCTTTCGCTGTCTCTTCCAATCCAAAAATCCCGAAAATTGATTTAAAGCTGGATCCAAAATTGTTTTTGAATAAGATCCCGAGTTCAACAATGAGGATCTTCTTTCTCTATTAGAATATAGATATATTAATTACATCACTTATTCATACTATATAATATATAATAGTGTAAGAACATGAATCCTGACCAATTTTTATCTTATTTCGGAGAGTGAAGGCTATATTTATTGTTAGTATAGGATTGATAATCAAAAATTGTTGGTAAGAAAGGAGTGAAAAGCAATTATCTTCAATAAATAATTATTTCACCGCGATAAGAAACTTTATCACTTTCACTTTCGTTACAAGGAACTCGATTTTATCCTTTTTTTTTACAAGGAACAAAACTAAACGTTCATTTGTTTCTATGAACAAGACCGTAAAGCCGAAATAGTTCACTTAGAACACCTTTTAAGAGATTACGTGGAACAATCAGATCAAACAAACCATGATCAAATAAATTTTCAGTCACCTGAAAATCTTCAATCACTTTCTGACCTAATGTCTGTTCGATTACTCTTTTACCTGCAAATGCGATGTACGCTTTAGGTTCGGCAATAATGATATCTCCCAACATGCCAAAACTAGCAGTCACTCCACCGGTTGTCGGAGACGTCAAAATCGAGAAATATAACAACTTGTTATCCTTCTGATGAATATGTAACGCAGAAGCTATTTTAGCCATTTGCATTAAACTAAAACTTCCTTCTTGCATGCGTGCTCCTCCGGAAGCACACACCATAATGACTGGAAGAGATTCCTCGGTAGCGCGCTCGATTAGACGGGTTATTTTCTCACCTACTACAGAGCCCATACTACCTCCCATGAACTTAAAATCCATAACTCCGAGTGCGATAGGAATACCATTTAATTTACCTATGCCTGTTTGAATAGCATCAGTTAAACCTGTCTCTATTTGACAGGAAGTGATATGATCACTATAAGGTTCATCCTCAGAATTAAGAGGATCAGAATTAGAAGGTTCATCCTCAGAATGAAATTGAAGAACATCTAGAGTGTACATGTCTTCATCCATAGGACACCAAGTGTCACGATCAATTATAAGTTCGATTCTATCTGAACTATTCATTTGCAGATAATATCCACATTCTTCACAAACACTTTTATTCTCTCTCAAGAATCTTATATAGAGCAAGCTCTCGCAATTGTCGCATTGAACCCATAATCTATTAATTTTAACGTAATCAATATTTTTCTTATTTTGATTATCCGTCTCATTAACGTCCTTACTATCCCCTTCGACCGAATCTTTTAGTAATCCAGTTATTTTACGCCTGTCTTCGAACCATTCCCTTATAGACATAGAGTTTTACATATAAAGGTGAAGATTGTTACTTTTCCTATCTTATTTTGTATTAAGAGAAGTCGTATAAATAAAATGATTAGAATTATTAATCAATAGTGGAATGAATCATTGATTAATAATCTCCATTCATTATTGATTAGGAATCCGAAGCGAAGTATCGATCCGAGATTATGATAGAACCCTTTATTCTTTTATAAAGAAAGAATCTCTCCTATACCGTGATGAAAGTCAATTTGAATCCCAAATAAAAAATCTTTTGGGCTAGAAGGGATTTGAACCCTTGACCTCAAGGTCCGGAACCATGAGCTCTGATCCACTGAGCTACCAACCCTATCGAATGATCCATAAGACCAATTTCAAATATGAGTAGGATTCGTTATCTTTTCATCGACTCACTCTGTTTTAGATATTTGACCTCGGAAATATATATCTATCTATATAGATATATCTATATAGATAGATATATAGATATTGATATTTTGAAATCCCAGATATCCGTTCACGATTTGGCTTAATCTTTGTGGTAGTGGTTAAAGATTGAGCCGAGTGCAATTAGTAGAACGAAAGTCACTGAGTTACAAGTAATCAATCGTATCAAATTCAAATTTGATCTCCTTCCATACTTCACAAGCAGCGGCTAGCTCAGGACTCCATTTACAAGCTTCACGGATCACTTCATTACCTTCACGAGCAAGATCACGTCCTTCATTACGAGCTTGTACACAAGCTTCTACAGCAACCCGATTAGCTACTGCACCAGGTGCATTTCCCCAAGGGTGTCCCAAAGTTCCCCCACCAAACTGTAGTACGGAATCATCTCCAAAGATCTCGGTCAGAGCAGGCATATGCCAAACGTGAATACCTCCTGAAGCTACGGGCAGGACACCTGGCATAGATACCCAATCTTGAGTGAAGTAAATACCACGACTTCGATCTTTTTCGATAAAATCATCACGCAGTAGATCAACAAACCCTAAAGTGACGTCTCGTTCCCCTTCAAGTTTACCTACTACAGTACCGGCGTGAACATGATCTCCACCGGACATACGCAATGCTTTAGCCAGTACACGGAAATGCATACCATGATTTCTTTGTCTGTCGATAACTGCATGCATCGCGCGGTGAATGTGAAGAAGTAGACCATTGTCTCGGCAATAATGAGCCAAACTAGTATTTGCGGTAAAACCTCCCGTCAGATAGTCATGCATGACGATAGGAACTCCTAATTCTCTTGCAAATATTGCCCTTTTCATCATTTCTTCACATGTACCTGCAGTAGCATTCAAGTAATGTCCTTTAATTTCACCCGTCTCAGCCTGAGCCTTATTAATTGCTTCCGCACAAAAGACAAAACGATCTCTCCAGCGCATGAATGGTTGGGAATTTACGTTCTCATCATCCTTGGTAAAATCGAGTCCACCACGAAGACATTCGTAAACTGCTCTACCATAGTTCTTAGCCGATAGACCCAATTTTGGTTTGATAGTACATCCCAACAAAGGACGGCCATATTTGTTCAATTTATCTCTTTCAACTTGGATACCATGAGGTGGACCTTGAAAAGTTTTGGAATAAGCAGGGGGAATCCGCAAATCTTCCAAACGTAAAGCCCGTAGGGCCTTGAATCCAAATACATTACCTACAATGGAAGTGAACAAGTTAGTAACAGAACCTTCTTCGAAAAGGTCTAAGGGGTAAGCTACATAGGCAATAAATTGACTTTCCTCTCCAGCAACGGGCTCGATGTCATAGCATCGCCCTTTGTAACGATCAAGACTGGTAAGTCCATCGGTCCAAACAGTGGTCCATGTACCGGTGGAAGATTCAGCAGCTACTGCTGCTCCCGCTTCCTCGGGCGGCACCCCAGGTTGAGGAGTTACTCGGAATGCCGCCAAGATATCCGTATCTTTGGTCTGATATTCAGGAGTATAATAAGTTAATCTGTAATCTTTAACACCAGCTTTGAATCCGACACTAGCTTTAGTTTCTGTTTTTGGTGACATAAGTCAAGTCCCTCCTTTATTAAAAATGATTTATCGCAAGGACGAGGTCTGCTCGACATGGATCAAACGTCAACAATCAATTTTAACAGAAATATACTACAAAACAGTCGCCTGTTATTGGACAATAAGATCTGCTAAATACACTCTCATTGTATAATGTTCTTTATGTATGACGCAACCCAATTTTGATGTATGACACAACCCGATTTTGATGTATGACGCAAGCCAATTTTTGCTTTTTAAGTTATTCTTCCATGGATTGACCCGAGCACCTTTCAGCTGTTAAACTAGTTCATTAATGAATTTAAGGAACCGAATCGACCTTTGATCATATCATAATGGTGCGAATTGTCCATATGAAAATACATATAGAATAGGGAACAGATGTGCGTACGAAGAGAAGAGATAACGACCAATGAGAGAAAGGTCATGAATAGCGTTCAAGTTTCAAATTTCACAGATGATCTGTGAAGTATTTTCGGTTTAAGTTATGGATAAATTGGTTCTAGTTATAGATGAATTGAACACTTCTGCATGATCCTTATCCATCTACTTACTTCATATTCCAAATATGAATGAATTCAAACTTTTCAAAAAAAAAGTAGGCTATTACTAAGGTGGTAACTCCCATTCATTATTGACTGATCTGATCGATCCGATACGGAACATTTTTTTTTTTTTTTTTTTGATGATATTGGAAAAATCATATTTATATATATATATATTCTTCATGGATATTCTTTCCATTTTTGTATGAGAACCAATTCTCTTGTTCTCGGGGTTTCCGCACTTGTGGAAAAAAATGTGGGACGTATTGCTCAAATCATTGGCCCAGTACTGGATGTCTCTTTTCCTCCAGGTAATATGCCTTATATTTACAATTCATTAATAGTTCAGGGTCAAGATACAACCGGTCAGGAAATTCAGGTTACTTGTGAGGTACAACAATTATTAGGAAATCATAAGGTTAGAGCTGTAGCTATGAGTGCTACAGATGGTTTGACGAGAGGAATGAGAGTGATTGACACGGGAGCTCCTCTGAGTGTTCCAGTTGGTGGAGCCACTCTTGGACGAATTTTCAATGTTCTTGGAGAACCTGTTGATAATTTGGGTCCTGTAGATGCTCGCACAACATCTCCTATTCATAGATCTGCTCCCGCCTTTACACAGTTGGATACAAAATTATCCATCTTTGAAACAGGCATTAAAGTAGTAGATCTTTTGGCTCCTTACCGCCGTGGAGGAAAAATCGGTTTATTCGGAGGAGCTGGAGTGGGTAAAACAGTACTCATTATGGAGTTGATCAACAACATTGCTAAGGCTCATGGAGGGGTATCTGTATTTGGGGGAGTAGGAGAACGTACCCGCGAAGGGAATGATCTTTACATGGAAATGAAAGAATCGGGAGTAATTAATGAACAAAAAATATCAGAATCAAAAGTGGCTTTGGTCTATGGTCAGATGAATGAACCACCAGGAGCTCGTATGAGAGTTGGTTTAACTGCTCTAACCATGGCCGAATATTTCCGAGATGTCAATGAGCAAGACGTATTATTATTTATAGATAACATCTTCCGCTTTGTCCAAGCGGGATCAGAGGTATCCGCCCTATTAGGCAGAATGCCTTCCGCCGTGGGTTATCAGCCAACCCTTGGCACGGAAATGGGTTCTTTGCAAGAGAGAATTACTTCCACAAAAAAGGGATCCATAACCTCGATTCAAGCAGTTTATGTACCTGCTGACGACTTGACCGACCCTGCTCCTGCTACAACATTTGCACATTTAGATGCTACTACCGTACCATCGAGAGGATTAGCTGCCAAAGGTATCTATCCAGCAGTGGATCCTTTAGATTCAACATCGACTATGCTCCAACCTTGGATCGTAGGCGAAGAACATTACGAAATTGCGCAAGGGGTTAAGCAAACTTTACAACGTTATAAGGAACTTCAAGACATTATAGCCATTCCTGGACTGGACGAATTATCGGAAGAAGATCGTTTAATCGTAGCAAGAGCAAGAAAGATTGAGCGTTTCCTATCACAACCCTTTTTTGTAGCAGAGGTATTCACAGGTTCCCCGGGCAAATATGTTGGTCTCATGGAAACAATTAAAGGGTTTCAAATGATCCTTTCCGGAGAATTAGATGGTCTTACCGAACAGTCTTTTTATTTGGTGGGTAACATTGATGAAGCTACCGCGAAGGCTATGAACTACAAAGTGGAAAGTTAATTCTGAAAATGACCCTAAATCTTCGTGTACTGTCTCCTAATCGAGTCGTTTGGGATTCAGAAGTGAAAGAAATAATTCTATCTACTAATAGTGGTCAAATTGGCGTATTACCCAACCATGCTTCACTTGTGGCAGCTGTAGATATAGGAGTTATGAAAATACGTCTCAATGGAAAGTGGTCGACTATGGCTTTGATGGGCGGTTTCGCCAAGATAGACAATGATAGAATTACCATATTGGTAAATAATGCAGAGAGAGATGTTGACATCGATCTCCAAGAGGCCCAGGAAACTTTTCAAAAAGCTAAAGATGATTTAGCTCGAGCCGAAGGTAAAAGACAAGCAATTGAGGCTGATGTAGCTCTGAAAAGAGCTAGAACGCGATTAGAGGCTATCAGTGCTAGCCTCCCCGTCTCTAATTAAAAATTTTCTTCCTATAATGATATTATAATGGATTCAATGTTCCGTCTCGATCCAAACAAGTGGAGTAAAACTTATTAGATGCCATCGACTCCTCAATGGTATCTAATAAGTTTACCTACTATTGGATTTGAACCAATGACTCTCGCCGTATGAAAGCGATACTCTAACCACTGAGTTAAGTGGGTCATTTATTCTCATAGGTAGAGTTGGACTTATAAACGATTCTAAATGGAATTGAACGTATAGACAATGTGTCCCTGGCACCGATCGAACTTATTAGAACGTATTGGATCATAGTATCCAATCATTCAATATCTACCTTGACAGAAAGTGATCCATCTGGTTAGTATAGTAATGTATCACCAAGATTGGCAAGGAAGGGCTATAGCTCAGCTAGGTAGAGCACCTCGTTTACACGTGCGCCAATGGTTTTCGAGAGAGTTTATCGATTCGTCCGATCCACGAAATAGATTCTATGTGAAATAGTCTTACTCTATCAATTTGTTTCTCTGGGGAACAATAGCATGACAAAGATGAAGTTCGATTCGATTCGAATTACGAATCTAATTGATATGGTCAATCCCAGCTCCGTTCAATGCCAGGCATAATGAGTATAATACGGGGACCTCAAAATAGATTCTTTTCGCTCTATGAACTTTTAGGTGTATGAAGTGTCATATTTTCTTTTTGGAGCGATAGAGGAGACTCTATTTGAGTCAATCTATGCCCGAGCAAGGCAGACCTACGTCAAGGAAACCTTTTGAATAACTTTGGGATTGCTTCCGAAGGGTAATAATTTGGGGCACACGGAGCCATATTAGTATCTTCCTGGAAAGAGGAGAATGGCAAACTAACCGATCTTTCCATCAGTTAATGAAAGAGCCCAATGCGATAAAATGCATGTTGGGTTCTTGGAACAGTTCAAATTATTTTGATAATAAGAATTTTGATCTGTTCTACCGAGAAGGTCTACGGTTCGAGCCCGTATAGCCCTATACATTCCACTAAGTTACACTATTATTATATATATATCCTATCATAGTCCCTATGACTTGGCCCTGAAGAGTTTTTCGGATCATAGAAACTATTCTATGTTCTTATCAAGATTGATGGCTAGGAACGTTGGAACAGGGCAGGCAGATTATTATTCCTCATCGATCGAGATTGATCCGATACCAGATGATCACACCTGTAAACAAACCTTTTTTCATTCAAAAAAAAAAAAAAGGGGGATAAAATAAGTTAAGTAACGACTGACATGATAATATCCAATCATCATCCATTACATTTTTGGGGGTTACTAATCCACTTCCGATAGACCCAAAGTTCTAATGATTGATCCCAATCTATTGGATCTTGGCCTTCGTTCGATCGAATAGTAAGTTATTAGGATCGATCATTGGAATATGATAAATCAGGTGTAGGGGATTCCTAGCCAGTATGATTAATTGCTTCCTCCTTCCCTTTTATTCTCAAGGGAATCTATAACAAACAGGGGATCTAAGAAGTATCTGTTTGATCTAATCTGTCCAATAAAAATAGTTCGGATTGTATAACTGGAACTAAAAAGAAACAAGGCGTTTTTGATTTTCTTTTCAAGGCACTTTGAAATTCTACATACAAATATAGATAGAGGATTGAGGTATTCCATACTATATTGTTTGGATTTGCACAATGTTCGTTAAAATTCCCATTATTAGAATTTCCATTCTAAGATCGGCTAGTTCGGAACCACGGGAAAAGCGGGTAATTTGTCACGATATTTTATATATTGTATCACATTTCTTTTTTTTTTTTTTGTTCATTTTTATCACTAGCTCTTCGATAAACTTGGGAGTTATCTCGAATATCATATGTTTAAAGCAATCCATAGTTCCGTCAAAGTATCGATCGGACATGTGGCGTTTTAGCTCCATCCAAATGCAACGCATTCCGTTGGGGTTGAACGAAGTCCTCTTCCGTTCGTTCAATCCCTTTGCTAAAGATCGGGGCGAAGATCTTTTCTTTATCAACTAAGATTTTATACAATATGTTATGTTATGTGTGGTAAATAAAATATATTCTTGAACCATATAAGTGATAAATGGATATTTTAAATACCCGGAAAGGAAAATTCTTTGGATTTGATCCATCCTAGCTAAAGAAAAACCTTGGGTTCGTTCTCTTTCTTCACCTAAGATCATCACATGGTTTTCCAGACCCATTATTTTTGATATTGGGAAAAACACTTTTCCCTCTAGTTCCGTTCTGGTAACATACCACAAACATGCAATCTACCGGCTACGCATATTGGATTGAAATCTGGACCAACCAACATTTACTTTAATCTACTCCACTATAGAATACACATATTTAATGGAATGCGTTTTAGAACAATAGAATAAATAAGTCTGTTGGGACGAAACTATATAACCCCTTGCTCAAAAATTATGTGGATTGCGGCCCAAAAGAAGCCGCCTTCTGCCCCGTTACAAATAGATCTCTATTCGGCTAGACAATAGATCTGTCCGAAATCATGTTATATCGGAATGAGCCCGGGCTCATAAGGAACTTATACGTGAAAGATTTGATACGTTTTGACGCCTACCAATCCTGTTCCGATTAACCTGCATCAAACTTTCTTTCAAATGAATTGAAAGACAACAAACATATTATCTCTTTTTACTACTATGAGATTGGATAGTACAGATGTAAAAGATCTACTTCTCAACCCTAGTAAAAGCATCGATGAACGCATGTTCCAAGATACTTCCTTCGTTCTAATGGTCTAGATTCACTGAATCTTAATATGTGACAAGCAGATATAGTCGAACTTGTCGATGCAGCCTCGATCATTTGAAACAATGACCTTCTGATAAAATACCCCCCCCCCGGAGTTGTTCGGATGGAAAAGTTCTGAGTATCAAGATAAAAAAAGAAAAGAAATCCCAAGATAGATCTCTATAAATTACATTTTAACCGAACCATGTTGATGGCTTGTTCGTTCGTGGGATCTACCAAACCAATCTGCAAAACTTTATTATCCATCACGCGCGGGTTAAATTCCCGTCGTTCGCCCATAAAATAAGAGAAAAAACGGAATGGATTTTATTCTTTTTTTTTTCATATTTCAATGAAAAAATTTCTTGAGAAACGGACACCCGGACCTTCTTCGTAGGAAACATCAGCCCTTTATCGGACTTGAACCGATGACTTACGCCTTACCATGGCGTTACTCTACCGCTGAGTTAAAAGGGCCCCCCATCATATAGTAATGAATGAGTCTACTACGATATATGGGCAACAAATTGGATGCACATGATCCATAGAGTAGGGTAGGGATGGCTATACTGGAAACTCCGCGCTGAGCTGATATGAAGCGAATGGAAACAAGTTATGTTATGCCTGAAAAAAATATGTTCATATTGCTAAAATAGCTAATAAATAAATCGGCCAGGTCCTATTGTATTGACTTTCAATGCGTTCGGATCATTTTCTTTTTTTTTTTATTAGGTATGGCTCCCACCATTCCCGGTGCCAGACAATTAGTTAATCCTAGACCCGGGTTAATTACCATATAGTATATATACCGAGTTATCCTTGCAAACCTTCAAGATGTTATTACTATGAGAGAGCGACAACGGAAAGAGATAAACAAAGATTGAGAGCTCAAAATATGGATCCGTTCCAGTTTATGGCTCTCAGATAAAATAAAAATGAAGATGAACAACCTCGACTCAATGGAATCCTCCCTTCTCTCTCAGAAGAGGAAGATCTTTCGAAAAAGAATGATAAAGAATTCAATTCTTTTCTAACAAAATTCTTCGAATATCATTCTTCTACAAATTGTAGAAAAATTGAAAAGAGGAATATGTTCCCGGATAGAATCTATCTCCTAAGAAGATCAATGGTTGTAAGGAAACCCCTTCCATTTTGAAAGATGGCGATATATTTCACCAATTCTTTTCTTTCTTAATCCAAGATTGGTGAAATAGAATCCTTCTACATTTTGTAGAAGACATCATTTCACCAGGTGTAAACATTATTCCTGTATAAGATTAGAGGAGTTGAGAAAAAAATTCCAAGAGGAAATAAAAACCTAGAATCAATAGAATCCTTTGTTCTCTCTAGGAAATGGAAGAGAAAGAATTAAGGAATTCCAAAATTGGATTCAAATGTGAAAGGAAAGAAAGAAGTGACGGAATATCTGTCAATAGGATTGTGGCATGTATAGTTTAGTGATAAAAGTGAGTGTGATTCGTTACATTATTAACTCAAATAGTGAAAGGATATTTGAAATGGATCTCTGATCCATCCAAAGCTCTATTTATTTCCAGATAGGTTAAGAACCAATACCCTTTTCTCCAAGATGGAAAAATCCATGTGTAACACAACTTCGTATACTTTATGTTCCCAATATACTTTACGTTCCCATATTAGGGTATAGTGCTTAACTTTTTCTAAAAAAAATGAAAAAAAAAAAAAAAAAAAAGAATTGTCCGGTATATACCTCCCTTTCGCTCCCAGAACCAATATATCTAAATTCCGTACGTACGGTGAGTCCGAAGGATCCTTATCACACATGAACGCAATATGGATGGGACATTTTTCAAATATTTTCCATTGTTGTGTTGTTAAACCTTCTGATTCAACGGAATGTATAGGCATATCCGAGCAATGCACAAAGGATTTTTTCCCATAAGGAAACCTTTTTTATTGGTATATACGAGCAAACCCTCTCTGGGTGGATTCTTTATTTTGTAGTAGATATAAAAGTTTATGAATGAGCGAATAATAAGGATAAGAAACCAATAAGAAGATTATTAATAATTCTGTCAATACTATTGACAACTTCCGGGGAACTCTCATATTATGAGATGAGAATTGGCGGCCCCTATCGTCTAGCGGATTAGGACATCTCTCTTTCAAGGAGGCAACGGGGATTCGACTTCCCCTAGGGGTACCATGAAATAGGATACCCATTCGTTCAGTATATTAACCTAAAGACTTTCAATAACTTTCTTGTTCCTGGGTCGATGCCCGAGTGGTTAATGGGGACGGACTGTAAATCCGTTGGCGATATGCCTACGCTGGTTCAAATCCAGCTCGACCCAACCAATATCATCAGTACCAATCTATCGGTATGATATATTCATGCCAATCATAGATGAAAAGATAATTGGTTATTGAACTCTCCCCCCCTCCCGATACTCTATCTATGAAATTGATATGGATATGTGCCCAATTCCATGTGGATTGATACTTTCAAAGATGAAAGGGAAGGATAAGATATTTAATTGACCTAGCACTCACGTAATCTATACGATGCTATCTAGCACCTACTATAAAATAAATATGATGAACTGTACTGTATTGGGATTGTAGTTCAATTGGTTAGAGTACCGCCCTGTCAAGACGGAAGTTGCGGGTTCGAGCCCCGTCAGTCCCGATCCAATAAGTTAATAAATGAAGCTCTTAATCCCCGTAGAAGAGTGAAAAAGAGAATAGTATTTACTATTCATATAGATATTGAGTATTTACTATTCATATAAATATTGAGTATATCTATTGATACAGATATTGAGTATATCTATTCATATAGATTTTGAGTATATCTATTCATATGAATAGATATACTCATAGATACATTTACCAGATCGATAATTCAGTTTGGAAAAAGACCCTTCTTACGGGGATAACATCTAATAATCATAGTGAATCTGCAATAAATATTATTCCCTCCCCGAATAATAAAAAAAAAAAAGGGAAATAAATAGATTTTAGGGTGACAAAGCACAGAGTTTTAGGGTTACACAGAGGTAGTTCTCCTAAGTAAGAATCCCACGGAGATCCCTATAGATAATTCACAATTATTTACAGTAGATCTTCCTTCTGTTCTTCCCCAGGAATATTGTAACTATTTCATGCTAATACTTATTTTTCATGATTGATAGCCAGTGGATTTCCAGACATTCTATTGTATTTCCAAGAATGATCATGTCAGGATCTGGACGAACTATCCGAATAGTCCTTCTCATTCCAGGGTCATGGGTGGACCTCTGGATAAATTGAATAGAATTATACTTCTATATAATCACCGGACCGGTATATAATCACCGGACCGGCGGATAGGCTTAATATTCAATCTAAACCGTGGAGATCTAAACGAAATACCTCTCATGTCTGATCATGTCTGACGAACGTCTTCTAGGGTAGCAGAAGGTTATTATTCGTACGAATTCTATTCTTTCGTTGATCGGAATGTTTTATGATGCACGTAAGTTTTGACTATTAATCATATAAAAAAAAAGATAATATTATGTTATACTATTTCCATCGAATAATTCATTCAATCCGTTAGTTAGGTTCCATTACTCGAACCGATTCTATTCATTAAATCACATACATCTATTTCATGGATCTTGAAAGATTCATCTCTATGAGATAAAATCTCGAGCTATTTGAAACGAAGTAAAAATCAGGAGATCATGGAAGTCAATAACCAAGCATTTCTTGCTGTTGCACTGTTCATTTCAATTCCTACTGCTTTTTTACTTATCCTTTACGTCAAAACGGTCAGTGGAAGCAGTGTAAGCAGTGAAAGCAATTGATTCGTATTAAAATGGAGTGATTACTAAATGATCCGGATCATAAGTATAAAATAGGTTATGGAATCGTATTCTATTTAAGATTGCTTTCAATTTTATTTGGAAAAGCAAAAAAGAAAGAAAAGAAGTAGTACGAAGGAAAAGACTATCTAACTTTTTCTGTTATACTACTTCTTATACACCCATATATGGATAAATAGATCTTAATAGTACTTGTCCATATATGGTAAATGTAGAATGAAGGACCTCATACCATAAAATAACGCAGCTGATCAACTTATTAATGCCCCTGTGAAAATAGGCCCAATGGAAACAGACGTGATTCTGAACGTACTTGCAAATTGTTTAGGATCAAAGTGAAACATCTTTTTCCGGTACGAACATCGTTTTATAGTACATATTAGATATGTAACTTTAAATGGTACGAGAAAAAGCAAAGGGATCTATTACTTATGTCTCATATTTTTCTGAGATCGGAATTCATATCAGATCCGATCAATTCAGAACCATCCGGTGAAACATGGACTATTTTTTATTCCTACTAAGAAAGAGAAGAGATATCGTTCTTCAGTGGAAGAAACAAAATTATCGACTCATTAAAGAACTAATTAATTCAAACCTGTTAGAGAGAATTAGATAGGAAAATTATAATGATAAGGAATTATGCATATTCCTTACTTACGAGGATAAAGAGGAAAAAATGATATGGATGGAAAGACTCTTTCCATTTGGAAAGAAGATTCAATATTACTGGATCCTTATGCAACAGGAGATATTATCATGCATGATCTGTAAGGAACACAATAATTGATTCTTAAGCATTACCATTATAGTCCACTTCTCCCCCATACTACGAGTGAAAGGGAAAATGTAAAAACTACCATTAAAGCAGCCCAAGTTATACCGACTATATCCATACGGATCATGTTCTCTCAAAAATAATGATTTCATTATCGAGATGATAAGTGAACTATTAACGATAGTGCAAAGTTGAAGTTTATATGGTCCACCTTTGCATTATGAACGTTACTGATGTTCGAGCTGATATGTGAGATCAATAAATGCATTTGATCATTGACCAACGAGTTACTATAACTAACTCGAGGGTCGTACATTCACGATGGAATCGGAATCAAATGCACGCAACTCACTATCTATATCGGTAATATTTACCAATATGTCTCCAGAGGTTCTGCAATGGAAATAAATGCTTTTCGTTCCATTTACTTACCTCAACAAGGCGACACCCGGATTCGAACTGGGGATGGAGGATTTGCAGTCCTCTGCCTTACCGCTTGGCTATGTCGCCGAGACAAGATATGGGAATGCTAAGGACAGATCGAATAATTCGTCCGTCCTTTAAGTATAGTATGAGATGTATACTAAAGTCAACCATAAAGGAAATGGATCTCATTTTTTCTCCGTCTTTTTATCTATTTTAATTAGGAATTTTTCTAAGTGAGATTCACATTTAAGTTTGATTCATTCGTTCATAGATCCATTTCACGTGATTGGATTAAAGTATAAAAGTACCTCTTCTTTCCTTATCTTTTTTTTTTTATTGGAGATATATATATGGATACGGGTAGAATTTCACGGGATATAGTGAACACTGAATATGCATCCGAATCTTTTTTGTCGGATTGATCTATATAGATCAATCGGGAATAATTGAATAGGCTTTTTTACGGATGGGAAACTTCCAATGCGATTAGATGAAAATGAGGGAGCGTTTACAATCCCCGAATTTGGTAAGATACAATTTGAAGGATTTTGTCGTTTCATCGATCAGGGCTTGATGGAAGAACTTCATAATTTTCCGAAAATTGAGGATACAGATAAAGAAATTGAATCCAGGCTTTTTGGTAATGAATATGAATTAGCAGAACCTTTCATCAAAGAGAGAGATGCTGTATATCAGTCCCTTACATATTACTCTGAATTATATGTACCAGCAAGATCGATTCGAAGAAATAGTAGGAAGATACAGAAACAAACTGTATTTCTCGGAAATATTCCTTTAATGAATTCCCATGGGACATTTGTAGTAAATGGAATTTACAGAATCGTGGTGAATCAAATATTAATAAGTCCCGGTATTCATTACCGTTTGGAATTAGATCATAATAGAATAAACTATATATATACCGGCACTCTGATTTCAGATTGGGGAAGAAGATCGAAATTTGAGATCGATGCGGGAGAAAGGATATGGGCTCGTGTAAGCAGAAAACGAAAAATATCTATTCCAGTTCTATTATCAGCTATGGGTTTAAATCTCGAAGAGATTCTGAACAATACTCGCTATCCAAAAATCTTTTTATTTTTACTGAAGAATAAGAAAGGGAAGCGGGAGCGGGAGGAATATCTCTGGTCCAAGGAAAATGCCATTCTGGAGTTTTATAAAAAACTCTACTGTATAAGTGGCGATTTGGTATTTTCCGAGTCTCTATGTAAAGAATTGCAGGAAAAATTTTTCCGACAAAGATGTGAATTGGGAAAGATTGGTCGACGAAATCCGAACAAAAAACTCAACCTTGATATACCCGAGAACGATATTTTTTCATTACCACAAGATGTATTGGCTGCTGTGGATTACCTTATCGGAGTGAAAATTGGAATGGGTACACTCGATGATATAGATCATCTCAGGAATCGACGTATTCGTTCTGTAGCAGATTTATTACAGAATCAATTCAGATTAGCTCTAGGTCGTTTGGAAGATGCAGTTCGAAGAACTATACACAGAGCAACCAAGCGTAGATCAACTCCTCAGAACTTGGTAACTTCAACTCTATTAAAAAACACTTTTCAAGATTTTTTTGGTTCACACCCATTATCCCAATTTTTGGATCAAACTAATCCATTGACGGAAATAGCTCATGGGCGAAAATTGAGCCATTTAGGCCCTGGGGGCTTAACAGGGCGAACTGCTAGTTTTCGGACACGGGATATTCATCCCAGTTATTATGGGCGTATTTGTCCAATCGATACGTCCGAAGGAATGAATGCTGGACTTGTTGCATCATTATCTATTCATGCAAAGATTAGTCATTGCGGTTCTTTACAAAGTCCATTCTATAAGATTTCTGAGAGATCGATAGAAGAAAATATTGTTTATCTATTACCGGGAGAAGATGAGGATGAATACTATCGGATAGCTACGGGAAATTCTTTGGCGTTAAATCAAGGGATTCAAGAGGAACAAATTACTCCAGCTCGATACCGACAAGAATTTATAGTTATTGCATGGGAACAAATCCATTTCAGAAGTATTTTTCCTTTCCAATATTTTTCCATTGGAGTTTCCCTTATTCCTTTTCTCGAACATAATGATGCGAATCGCGCTCTAATGGGTTCTAATATGCAGCGTCAAGCAGTTCCACTTTTCCGACCCGAGAAGTGCATTGCCGGAACTGGGTTGGAAGGTCAAGCAGCTTTAGATTCAGGAAGTGTAGCTATAGCTACACAAGAGGGAAGGATCGAGTATATCGATGCTGTAAATATCACTTCATCGGTTAATGAAGACACTGTACGAACAGAATCGGTTATGTATCAACGTTCTAATACCAATACTTGTACGCATCAAAAACCTCAAGTTCGTAAAGGGGAATTTGTAAAGAAGGGACAAATTCTGGCGGACGGTGCGGCTACGGTAGGGGGAGAACTCTCTTTGGGAAAAAACGTCTTAGTAGCTTATATGCCATGGGAAGGATACAATTTTGAAGACGCAATACTCATTAGTGAACGTCTGGTATATGAAGATATTTATACCTCTTTCCATATCGTAAGATACAGGATTGAAATCTGTATGACGAGCCAGGGTCCTGAAAGAATCACTAGAGAAATACCTCATTTAGATGCTCATTCACTTCGTCATTTGGACGAAAATGGTCTTGTAATGCTAGGATCTTGGATAGAAACAGGTGATGTTTTGGTAGGTAAATTAACGCCTCAAACAACAGAAGAATCATTATGTGCCCCGGAAGGAAGATTATTACAAACAATATTTGGTATTGAAGTATCCACTGCGAGAGAAAATTGTCTCAGAGCACCTATAGGTGGAAGAGGTCGAGTTATTGATGTGAGATGGATCAATAGAGTAGATGATTCCGGTGATAATGCGGAAACAGTCCACGTATATATATCACAAAAACGTAAGATACAAGTGGGTGATAAAGTAGCTGGAAGGCATGGTAATAAAGGTATTATTTCAATAGTTTTGCCCAGACAAGATATGCCCTATTTGCAAAATGGAATACCAGTTGATATGGTATTGAATCCATTAGGGGTACCTTCACGAATGAATGTAGGACAGATCTTTGAATGTTTACCCGGTTTAGCAGGAAACCTGATGAACAAACATTATAGAATAACACCTTTTGACGAAAGATATGAGCGAGAAGCTTCGAGAAAACTAGTGTTTCCTGAGCTTTATAAAGCTAGTGAACAAACAGCTAATCCATGGGTATTCGAACCGGATCATCCTGGAAAACATAGATTAATCGATGGAAGAACAGGAGATGTTTTTGAACAACCTGTTACAATAGGAAAAGCTTATATGTCGAAATTGAGTCATCAAGTTGATGATAAAATACATGCACGTTCGAGTGGACCTTATGCACGGGTTACACAACAACCTCTTAGAGGAAAATCCAAACGAGGGGGGCAACGAGTAGGAGAAATGGAAGTTTGGGCTCTAGAAGGTTTTGGTGTTGCTTATATTTTACAAGAGATGCTTACTCTCAAATCTGACCATATTAGAACTCGTAATGAAGTACTTGGTGCCATTATCACTGGAGGACCAATACCTAAACCTGACACTGCTCCAGAATCTTTCCGATTGCTCATTCGAGAATTACGATCTTTAGCTCTAGAATTGAATCATGCTATTATATCTGAGAAAGACTTTCAGATAGATAGGGAGGAAGTTTGATCAGAATGAATCAAGATCTTTTATGATTGACCAGAATAAACATCAACAACTTCGAATTGGATTAGCTTCTCCCGAACAGATTTGTGCTTGGTCAAAAAAAATTTTACCTAATGGCGAGATAGTTGGACAGGTGACTAAACCCTATACTCTACATTATGAAACTAATAAACCAGAAAGAGATGGATCGTTTTGTGAAAGAATCTTTGGACCTATAAAAAGTAGAGTTTGTTCTTGTGGAAATTCTCCAGGGATCGGAAATGAGAAGATAGACTCAAAATTTTGCACACAATGTGGAGTTGAATTTGTTGATTCTCGAATTCGAAGATATCGAATGGGATACATTAAACTAGCATGTCCGGTGGTTCACGTATGGTATTTGAAACGCCTTCCCAGTTATATTGCGAATCTATTAGCTAAAACTCGGAAAGAATTAGAAGGCCCAGTATATTGCGATGTGTGACTTGATCACAAGTTCCGATCATACAGATCCGTAATAAGGAACTGTCATCCTATTAAATCTCATTGGGATGCCTTTAGCTCTGACATGTCCCTCCGGAGGAGTAGCATGAAGCTCAGAATTATAAGCATCTTGAACGGATGTTGAGAAAGAGGAATTAGTCCAGGGTTTCTATATTCTGTATCAAATTGCTAATTGAACTTCGTCAAAACACTTCTTTTATATAATGGAATTCAAAAGTAATTCTCTTTCAGATTATTCCTGAATAAGAGATATTCCGGAACAAAGATATGGCTATAGGAGTCTATTCATCGCACATATGCTTCGATCGATAGATAGTGTTGTAACCATCGAAGTAGAGCAAGCAGGAACCTAAAGGATCAAATGGAACGAGATAAAGACAAGTAAATCCCTAATTGAAGATCTTTTCAAAAAGAAATGTATTGTTCGGAAGGGAGGAGACTGCTCAATAATTCCATATCTATGTTGTAGAATCGCAAAGGAATACTCAATTGAACCTGGAACTTGAGCAGAGAGTAGCGGTCTCTCTTCAGAGCGAAAAATATTTTTTCGCTTCTTTTTTTTTTTTTTAGTTACTTGAGCCGGATGAGAGGAAACTTTCACGTCCGATCCTGAGGGGGGAAATCTTAGAATAACCTATCCAAATCTTTTTCTTGCTAGGCCCATAGCTAACAAACCAACTTTATTGAGATCACGGGGTACATTCAATTATGAGATTCAATCCTGGAGAGATATTATTCCTCATTACCTCTCTGCTCGTACTCATTACCTCTTTGCTCGAGGTTCTGGAACATTTCAAGAGAGAGAAATAGCTACTGGGGGAGATGCTATCAGGGAACAACTAACTGGTCTGGATCTGCAAATGATTATAGATCGTTCACATATGGAATGGAAGAATTTGGTTGAATTGAAATGGAATAGATTGGAGGAGGATCAAGAATCTACTGTGGATGGATGGGAGGATGAAACAATTCGAAGAAGAAAGGATTTTCTGGTTGGACGCATTAAATTGGCTAAACATTTTCTCCGAACAAATATAGAACCAAAATGGATGGTTTTATGCCTATTACCAGTTCTTCCTCCCGAACCGAGGCCAATCGTTCAATTAGGTGAAGGTGGACTGATTACTTCATCAGATCTAAATGAACTTTATCGAAGAGTTATCAATCGGAATAATACTCTTACCAATTTATTAGCAAGAAGTGGATCTGAGTCATTTGTTATTTGTCAAAAAAAATTGATCCAAGAAGCCGTAGATGCACTTCTCGATAATGGCATCTGTGGACAACCAATGAGAGACAGTCATGATAGGCCTTATAAATCGTTCTCAGATGTGATCGAAGGCAAAGAGGGAAGATTTCGTGAAAATTTACTAGGGAAACGAGTTGATTATTCAGGTCGTTCCGTTATTGTGGTGGGTCCCTTTCTATCATTGTATCAATGTGGATTACCCTCAGAAATAGCAATAGAGCTTTTTCAAGCATTTGTAATTCGTAGTCTCATTGGACGACATATTGCTCCCAACCTAAGAGCTGCTAAAAGTATGATTCGAGATAAGGGACCCATTGTATGGGAAGTACTTCAAGAGATTATGCAAGGACATCCTGTATTGTTGAATCGAGCACCTACCTTACACAGATTAGGAATACAAGCGTTTCAACCTATTTTAGTAGAAGGACGCGCCATTCGTTTACATCCATTGGTTTGTGGAGGATTTAATGCGGACTTCGACGGAGATCAGATGGCTGTCCATGTACCTTTATCTCTGGAAGCTAGAGCAGAAGCTCGTTTACTCATGTTTTCTGAGAAAAATCTTTTGTCTCCAGCTATCGGAGATCCTATTTCTATACCGACTCAAGATATGCTTCTTGGACTTTATATATCAACGATTGGAAATAATCAAGGTATTTATGGTAATAGGTACCACCCGTATCACTCGGAAAATAAAAGCTTTTCCCGTAAGAAACCTTCCTTTTATAGTTATGATGATGTGCTCAGAGCTTATCGACAGAAACGAATTGACTTATACAGCCCCTTATGGCTTCGGTGGGAGGAAGTGGATCTACGTATCATTACCTCCGTAAACCAAGAAGCCCCTATCGAGGTTCAATACGAATCTTTGGGTACCTTCCACGAAATCCATGAACATTATAGAATAAGAAAAGGTAGAAGAGGGGAAATCCTTAATATATACATTCGAACAACTGTTGGTCGTACTCGTTTCAATCGAGAAATGGAAGAAGCCATACAAGGTTTTGCCCGTTCTGAACACCCAAAGAAATCACTACCAGCTTTTAGGATCTAATGTTATTGATCTTATGATCTTTTCATTAGTGTAGATATAGAGATCGAGGAAGCCTTCGAATAACCGGCTTGAACCCATTGCTTAATCCTGCTCATGAAAATATGGAGATTTTTCCTTATGAAGGAACGAACCAGATTGCCCTTTGATAATTTGCCCTTTTATAATAAAGTGATGGATAAAACTGCCATTAAAAAGCTTATTAGCAGATTAATAGATCACTTCGGAATGACATATACATCACATATCTTGGATCAACTCAAGACTTCAGGTTTTCAACAAGCTACTCATACAGCTATTTCATTAGGAATTGATGATCTTTTAACAGCACCTTCCAAAGGATGGCTCGTCCAAGATGCGGAGCAACAAGGTTCTATTTCGGAGAAACATAATCATTATGGGAATGTACATGCAGTGGAAAAATTACGTCAATCGATCGAGATATGGTATGCTACAAGTGAATATTTGAGAAAGGAAATGAATCCGAATTTTAGCATGACTGATCCCTTAAATCCAGTACATGTTATGTCCTTCTCAGGAGCTAGGGGAAGTACATCTCAGGTTCACCAATTAGTAGGTATGAGAGGATTAATGTCAGATCCTCAAGGACAAATCATTGATCTACCCATTCGAAGGAATTTACGCGAAGGGCTCTCTTTAACGGAATATATTATTTCCTGTTATGGGGCTCGTAAAGGAGTTGTGGATACTGCTGTACGAACAGCAGATGCTGGATACCTCACACGTAGACTCGTTGAAGTGGTTCAACACATTGTAGTACGTAGAAAAGATTGTGGCACTATCCAAGGTATTTTCGTAAGTCCCATTCGAGGTCGAGAAAGGGACAGAAATGAAATTTTTGTACGAACACAAATACTGATTGGCCGTGTGCTAGCAGACGATGTATATATAAATAGGAGATGCATTGCCACGCGCAATCAAGATATTGGAGTTGGACTTGCCAATCAATTAATAAATCTTCGAACACAACCAATATATATACGAACCCCCTTTACTTGCAAGAGTATATCTCGGATTTGTCAATTATGTTATGGTCGGAGTACTACTCACAGTCACTTGATCGAATTAGGAGAAGCAGTAGGTATTATTGCAGGCCAATCCATTGGGGAACCAGGAACTCAACTAACACTAAGGACTTTTCATACCGGGGGGGTATTTACTGGTGATATTGCAGAACATGTACGAGCTCCTTTCAATGGAAAGATTGAATTCAATGATAATTTGGTTTATCCTACACGTACATGTAATGGACATCCTGCTTATCTATGTCATAATAACTTATCCATCACTATTGATGGTAAGGATCAAGTACAGAACTTAACCATTCCACCACAAAGTTTGCTTTTGGTTCAGAATGATCAATATGTGGAATCGGAACAAATTATTGCCGAGGTTCGCACTAGAACATCTTCCTTCAAGGAGAAAGTTCGCAAAAATATATATTCTGACCTAGAAGGAGAAATGCACTGGAGTACCAATGTGTGTCATGCACCTGAATATGTACACGGTAATGTTCATTCTATACTCAGGACGGGTTATTTATGGATATTATCGGGAGGTATATACGGATCCGGTGTAGTACCTTTCCCATTTAATAAGCATCAGGATCAAGTAGATGTTCAACTTTTTGTTGCCAAACATAAATCACTTTCCGATTCTTACGTGGATCAAGTGGAACATAGATTGGGTGACTCAAACTGCTATGAGAAGGAAGAACAAATCTTCAGTTATTCAGAAACTGATGGGACCATATGCAACGAGCATCAAGACTCTATTTATGTCACCTTTTCCCCAAAGAATTACAATATTAAGGGGAAAAAACAAATGGATCGATTCATCGTCCCGTTACAATGTGATAAAGAATGGGGAAAAAGAAGAATACCTTGTCCTGATGCGATTCTTAGAATACCCAAAAGTGGTATTCTACAGAGAAATTCCATTTTTGGATATTCTAACGTAGAATATGGAATACCTGATGGGCCAGATATGACAATACCCTTTTCCCTAGATTTCTCGAGGGAAGGGGACAACTTGCAGATTCAAGTTAGCAATTCTATTTCGTACGAAGATGATGAACGAATCCAAGTAATGAATGACACAAGTATTCCATTGGTTCAAACTTGTCTAGGATTTGATTGGGAACAAATAGATTCTATAGAATCTGGAGCTTATGCTTCTCTTACTTCAGTAAAAACAAATAAGATCGTTAGCAATATGATCCAAATTAGCTTGATGAAATACCCCCTTTTTTTCATGGGGAGAAGGGACAATAAAGCAAGTTCTAATTTGATGTTACATAACAAATTGTCCCACACTAATCTTTTCTCTTCCAATGGGGAGAGTCAATTAATTAGTAAGCATCAAGGAACTATTTGTTCATTATCTAATGGGGGGGAAGATAGTGGATCTTTTACGGTTCTGTCACCATCCGACTGTTTTCGAATCGTTCTAGTCAATGATTCAAAATGTTATGATACGGTAAATAAATCAAATAGAGAGGATCCTATGAGAAAAATCATTGAATTTTCGGGTCTCTTGGGTCATTTACATAGTATCACCAACCGTTTTCCATCCTCCCATTTTCTAACTTATAAAAAAGTATTGTCAAAGAAACATTCCATTTTCCACAAGTATTTCAATACTTTTCAAGTACCTAAATACTATTTTATGGACGAAAATATGAGAATTTCTCATTTCGATCCGTGCAGGAACATAATCTCCAATCTCTTGGGTCCAAATTGGTGCTCTTCTCCATCCGAATTCTGCGAAAAAACATTTCCAGTAGTTAGTCCTGGACAATTTATGCCTGAAAGTGTATGTATATCCGAGCATGAACCACTCCCCGAATCTGGTCAAATTATAGCAGTTGATGAGGAATCTTTAGTCATTAGATCAGCTAAACCCTATTTGGCTACTCGAAAAGCGACTGTTCATGGTCATTATGGAGAAATTCTTGACAAAGGAGATACATTGATAACATTGATATATGAAAGGTTCAAATCCAGTGATATAATTCAAGGTCTTCCTAAAGTTGAACAATTGTCAGAAGCCCGTTTGAATAATTCAATATCGATGAATCTGAAAGAAAGTTTTGAAAATTGGACCGGGGATATGACAAGATTTCTTGGAAGTCTTTGGGGGTTATTCATCAGTGCTAGGATAACTATGGAACAAAGTCAGACTCATTTGGTCAATCAGATTCAAAAGGTTTACCGATCCCAAGGGGTACGAATTTGTGATAAGCATATAGAAATTATTGTACGCCAAATGACATCGAAAGTATTAATTTCAGAAGATGGAACAGCTAATGTTTTTTCACCCGGGGAACTCATTGGATTATCACGAGCACAGAGAATGAATCGTGCTCTGGAAGAGGCAATCTACTATAAAACTATGTTATTGGGAATAACAAGGGCATCTCTGAATACTCAAAGTTTTATATCCGAAGCGAGTTTCCAGGAAACTGCTCGGGTCTTAGCTAAAGCTGCTCTACAAGGTCGTATCGATCGGTTGAAAGGCTTGAAGGAAAATGTTATTCTCGGGGGGATTATACCTGCCGGTACTGGACAACATATTCGCCGTTCAGGGAAACGTAACGGAATGGATCCAAGAATGGGGAATAGAAATCTATTTAGCAACAAAGTGAAAGATATTTTATTTCATCATGACAAGGTCTCTTTTTTTTCCATTCAAGAAAATTCTCACAATATATTTAAACAGCCATTAAAATAGTCTTGATAAATAGTCTTGATAAATAGATTTATTGTTATGTTCATGAATATGAATCCTATAATATAATAGGAAAAATATCAAATATTCTATGAGTGAGAACGTTTGTTTGTACCACGTACTAGACAGATAGGCAATCTTTGAGATGTAATCGATTCCATTGGAATAATTAGATATTACAGTCCATGTTATTTCGTTATTTTGGGGAGGAAAGCGAACGAGAATGAGCAAAAGATATTGGAACATTGATTTGGAAGAGATGATGGAAGCAAGAGTTCATTTAGGGCATAAAACTAGGAAATGGAATCCTAAGATGGCACCTTACATTTTTACAGAGCGTAGAGATACTCATATTATTAATCTGGCTAAAACTGCTCGTTCTTCATCAGAAGCTTGTGATTTGCTGTTTGATATAGCAGGTAGAGGAAAGCAATTCCTGATAATCGGTACGAAATATCAAGCAGCTGATTTAGTAGCATCAGCTGCTACAGAAGCTCGATGTCATTATGTAAATAGAAAATGGCTTGGTGGTATGTTAACTAATTGGTCTACTACAGAGACGAGACCTCAGAAGTTCAAGGATTTAAAAAAAGAACAAGATACGGGACGATTCAATCAACCTCCAAAAAAAGAAGCAGCAATGCTCAAGAGACAATTGGACCAATTGCAGAAATATCTAGGTGGGATTAGATACATGACGAGCTTACCCGATATTGCAATAATTACTAATCAACAAGAAGAATCCATTGCTCTTGGGGAATGTAGAACTTTGGGTATTCCGACAATTTGCTTAGTTGATACAGATTGTGATCCAGATCTCGTGGATATCCCAATTCCAGCCAATGATGATGGTATAGCTTCAATCCAATTGATCCTGAACAGATCAACGTCAGCAATTTGTGAAGGAAGGTCATTAAGGCCATTATAGCTATATGAAGGGTTAATAGATAGTTAATTAGTAATAATAATAATAAAATAGAAAAAAAGGGGAGGGGTACCTGAGGATTTACTGAGTTGGCTGCTATTCCATTTAAGATATCGTAAGAGCGAATTTCATTTCTTTATTTGGTTGGCTGCTCCAAATTGAAAAATATTCTTAATGGAATAACCATTTTATTATCTCGTGGCATCAAAAATTCTGATGAGAGTGAAATAATTGAGGAATCCCTCATTCGACAAAAATCATTTCTTTTCTTCTTTAAGTTAATCTTTACAAGGGGGTAATATGGATATGGATATCGTACGATCTCCTATTAGCACACTGAATCATATCTATGAGATATCCGGTGTGGAGGTAGGTCAACATTTTTATTGGCAAATAGGGGGGTTTCAAGTTCATGCACAGGTACTTATAACTTCTTGGGTTGTAATTGCTGTCTTATTAGGTTCAGCTACCATAGCTGTTCGAGATCCACAAACCATTCCTACCGGTGGTCAAAATTTTGTTGAATATATTCTCGAATTTATTCGGGACTTGGCCAGAACTCAGATTGGGGAAGAAGAATATGGTCCTTGGGTTTCCTTTATTGGAACTATGTTTCTATTTATCTTTGTTTCTAACTGGTCAGGTGCTCTTCTTCCTTGGGGAATTCTAAAATTACCTCAAGGGGAGTTAGCCGCACCTACAAATGATATAAATACTACGGTTGCTCTAGCTTCGCTTACGTCAGTAGCATATTTCTACGCAGGTCTTGCAAAGAAGGGGTTAGGTTATTTTGGTAAATATATTCAACCAACCCCAATACTTTTACCAATTAACATCTTAGAGGATTTTACAAAACCTTTATCACTAAGTTTTCGACTTTTTGGAAATATATTAGCCGACGAATTGGTAGTTGCCGTTCCTGTTTCTCCGGTACCTTTAGTAGTTCCTATACCTGTAATGTTCCTGGGATTATTTACGAGCGGTATTCAAGCTCTGATCTTTGCAACTCTAGCCGCAGCTTATATAGGTGAATCCATGGAGGGTCATCATTAAACCACTAAATAACTGTTCAATCAGACATAATATTATCTAAGTATCGTACCAACTCATGACTTGATATGTATGGTAGGAGCAAATCGGAATTCTTAGTAACAAAGGCTTGGTAAGAAGATTTAGGATCAGTTAACTACTAATTCCATCCATTAGATCTCCAGATAGAGTGGATCAGATTGGTTCATTTGTATAAAGATATGAAAGAAAATAGGATCGAACATGTTCACTAATCGGAGTTGGTTGAGTAAAGAATGTACTCCGGCGTAGAACGATTCCATTTTTGTTCCTAGTAAAGGGAGGATTTTTTAACATGTTTACTTTGTATATAGTTCGTTTCATATATTAATCCATTTATATTTATTATAAGCCTTATAGATTATATGGATTAATATATCATATATAGATGTTATATATAATTACTTATAGGCTCTTACACAGTCTATTATCTCTCCGTAATAATAATTCATATGTTCAATAAAATGGAATCTGTATTTCAGATATTTTCATGAATAAATATCTTCATAAGGAATAATAGGTTTCCCTATTCGTTGATATTTTGATACCTAAATCTTTTGGGTTCTTAGTTGTTCGGAATAAATCGTTCCATAATTTCACTATTGGTGAACAATCAATAGATGAAACTGTTGTATTATCAACTATTTCCCAACCTTAGTAAGAGGAGATTACCATGGATCCCTTAATTTCTGCTGCTTCCGTTATTGCTGCTGGATTATCTGTAGGGCTTGCTTCTATTGGACCCGGCGTTGGTCAGGGCACTGCTGCGGGCCAAGCTGTAGAAGGTATTGCGAGACAACCAGAAGCGGAAGGTAAAATACGGGGTACCTTACTGCTAAGTTTAGCTTTTATGGAAGCTTTAACTATTTATGGACTAGTTGTGGCCCTAGCACTTCTATTTGCAAATCCCTTTGTTTGATCCTGAAAACAAAGATCCCTACACCTCGTCATTACATTCTTCCTATACCTATACTTCGGTCATAGAGATTAATGATGCGCGCGGCAGGGAAGAGAGTAGATAGGGCAAGCAATTTTTTTTTTTTTTTTATCCTTATATGAGACCTGGGACTAAGTATCCCAAATATTCTTATCCAGAACTAGATAGATAGGATCAAATAAGAAAAGAACAAGATTCTGTAGAACATATCCTTATCTATGAGGGGAGAACGTATGAAAAATGTAATGGATCCTTTCATTTCCTTGAGTTATTGGCCTTCTGCTGGGGGTTTCGGGTCAAATACCAATATTTTAGAAACAAATATAATAAATCCAAGTGTGGTGCTTAGTGTACTAATATATTTTGGAAAGGGAGTGTGTGCGAATTGTATATTCGAATAATATGGCTGGGCCCAACCAGCTGCACTTTGGAGTTTGGAGATAGAAAAGTGCATGATCTCTACGAATTACTTCCGAACAGGGAATAGCGAAGAACTATAGCATTTCGTAATTGATTGGGAGATGAACTCTTAGTTTATACCAACCAACCAATGAGAGAGGACCATTAGAATGGTTAAAGCTGAACTGCTTGAAGTCTAAGCACAACTAACTGGGTACTCTTTCCACCGCTGTGTCAAGATGAGATGGATTCAAAGGCATAGTTGGAGATTGATCCGATATATAACATTCATATCAATGGAATAATCCATTTACTGAAAAATAGTCCCAATCTCCCATCCAAATTTAGTTCCAATGCTGAACCGACGACCTACACAGAACAGAAGGGAAATTATTCGATAAAACAAAAAGGAGGAGGCACAAATGAATTGGTTGAATGGAACGTATTGATTCCAATTTCATGGGAGAATAAAAGGAGAGAAAAGGGGAAACAACAAGAAAAACAACAACTTTATTGATAATTGCAAATCCCTTTTGCCGGAAGAGCCCTTCGAAGATCTCGGTCTTTTATAGATTGATTCTAATCTTCCGTAAACGGAACGGAAAGGGCAGGCTTGGTGTTTATGAGGGAAGGGAACGTATATGTTCCTGGGGAATAAAAAAAGAACTGAGCAGGAGAGCCGAATGAATTGAAAGATTCGTGTTCGGTTTGGGAAGAGATTATGAATTCATTAAATTTGTGAATAGATAATCTACTTTCATTAAGTAATCTATTAGATAACCGTAAACAGAAAATATTGAGTACTATTCAGAATTCGGAAGAACTATGTAAAGTAGCTATCGATCAGCTCGACAAAGCTCGGGTTCGCTTAAGGGAAGTGGAAAGGATAGCAAACGAAATCCGGGTAAATGGAGACTCCCAGATAGAACGAGAGAAAGAGGATCTCATCAAAGTTGCTTCTGAGAATTTGGAACAATTAGAGGATCCCAAGAATGAGACGGTTTACTCCGAACAGCAAAGAGTAATTGACCAGATCCGACAACAAGTTTCTCGCCAAGCTTTACGAAGAGCTATAGGAACTTTGAATAGTCGTTTGAATACTGAGTTACATTTACGTACGATCGATCACAATATTGGCCTGCTTAGAGCCATGATGAACACAAATAATTAGTTGTTATAGGTCCTATTTCTCAACAGATAATTAATGAGTGCTAATGGGAAATATTCGACTCGACGAAATTAGTAGTATTATACGAAAACAGATCGAACAATATAATAACGAAGTAAGAGTTGGTAATCTTGGCACCGTACTTCAAGTAGGAGATGGCATTGCTCGTATTCATGGTCTTGATGAAGTAATGGCAGGGGAATTATTGGAATTTGGAGATGGTACAGTAGGCATTGCCCTAAATTTGGGATCGGATAATGTTGGAGCTGTATTAATGGGTGATGGCTTGATGATACAAGAAGGCAGTTCTGTGAAAGCAACGGGAAAAATTGCTCAGGTACCAGTAAGTGATGCGTATTTGGGTCGTGTTGTAAATGCTCTAGCCCAACCCATTGATGGCAAGGGTCAAATTTCAGCTTCCGAATTTCGACTGATTGAATCTCCCGCTCCAGGTATTATATCAAGACGTTCCGTATATGAACCCCTTCAAACGGGACTTATTGCTATTGATTCTATGATTCCTATAGGACGTGGTCAGCGAGAATTAATTATTGGGGACAGACAGACCGGCAAGACAGCAGTAGCTACAGATACTATTCCTAATCAAAAGAGTCAAAATGTAATCTGTGTCTATGTAGCAATTGGTCAAAAAGCTTCTTCCGTGGCTCAGGTAGTTAATACATTCCAAGAACGTGGCGCAATGGAATATACCATTGTGGTAGCGGAAACTGCGGATTCTCCCGCTACATTACAATATCTCGCTCCTTATACAGGGGCAGCTTTGGCTGAATACTTCATGTATAAGAAACAACATACTTCAATAATTTATGATGATCTCTCCAAACAGGCACAAGCTTATCGACAAATGTCTCTTCTATTAAGAAGACCACCTGGCCGAGAAGCTTATCCGGGAGATGTTTTCTATTTGCATTCCCGTCTCTTGGAAAGAGCAGCTAAATTAAGTTCTCAGTTAGGTGAGGGGAGTCTTACGGCTCTACCAATAGTTGAGACTCAAGCTGGAGATGTTTCAGCTTATATTCCCACTAATGCAATTTCAATTACCGATGGACAAATATTTTTATCGGCTGATCTATTCAATGCCGGGATCCGACCTGCTATTAATGTGGGTATTTCCGTATCTAGAGTAGGATCCGCGGCTCAGATAAAAGCTATGAAAAAGGTAGCTGGAAAATTGAAATTAGAGTTAGCTCAATTTGCAGAGTTGGAAGCCTTTGCACAATTTGCTTCCGATCTTGATAAAGCTACTCAAGATCAGTTGGCAAGGGGTCAACGATTACGTGAGTTGCTCAAACAATCTCAGTCGGCTCCTTTGAAAGTAGAAGAACAAATAGCTACTATTTATACCGGAACGAATGGATACCTAGATATATTAGAGATAGCACAGGTGAGAAAATTTCTCGTTCAGTTACGCGAGTATTTGATAAAGAATAAACCTCAGTTTGGAGAAATTATACGTTCTACTGGTACATTTACGGAAGAAGCAAAAGCTCTTCTGGAAGAGGCTCTTAAGGAACATACTGAACTTTTTTTACTTCAAGAACAAAAATGAATATTTTATCATTTGGCAGGACATTCGGAACAGGAAAAAGAGCTTAAGAATTTGTTCCAATACATTGCACAACAATTTTGAACAATTGAAGAGTCTTACGTCCAATAGGATTTGAACCTATACTGAAGGTTTAGAAGACCTCTGTCCTATCCATTAGACGATGGACGCTCTTTTTATCTTTTTTCACTATCTTTGGCATATCCCGATCCACTTTTTGATTCACAATGAGATTAGGATAGGAAAAGAATAGAATCTATTTCATATTGAAATGGAAAATATATTTTGAATGAATTGTGAAATTATGTGATATGCTTAATCACTTTATATCTACCTATTCTATCTATATATATAGATAGAATAGGTAGATATCCGTTAGCGGGTAGCGGGAATCGAACCCGCATCGTTAGCTTGGAAGGCTAGGGGTTATAGTCGACATTGATTATTAAATGCCTCTAATTCAGAACCGAACATGAAAATTTCATGTCATTCGGCTCCTTCATGGGAGATAGAGGTATGAGGGAAGAAACGGAGTATTTATATAAAATCTTTAAGAGATTTTCATTTTTTTATCCTTCTTTTTTTTTTTTCTTTTCTAATTAAACCCTAATTTCTTATCGTACCCATAGCATCTATGTCAGTTTCTTCTCTTTTCTCCCCTTCTATCTTTTTTTTTTTAGTGAAGGGCCCCGAATCGTAGAATACTTACTCACTTTCTAGATGATCCCTATAGAAAGATCAATTTGAAAAGTTTCAAATGATCACAAATCTTTCTAATTACTTCGTTCCCTATTTCTACTGATTCCGATCCCCAGGAGAACAAATTCCACCGAGCTCGAACAAAATGCCGATAACCCAAGTAAACCAAAGTCATCGTTCTATAGCTATTTGGCTTCAACCTGGGGTCCTTCCATCCATAAGTTAAAGGTTTAGTCACGATGAAAAATATCTTTGGATCCCCATAGATCTGTTATTTCTCTAATTGGAAAGATTTATCTAACCTTTCAAACATTCTGTGTCGCTATCTTGGAACCAAAAATGTGTTTCTATTTAATCATTTAAGATCCAGATTACGAGAAGGTATGTTATTCCTGAACCAAGGTATTCATAGGGGAGGTTTTTAACCTATCTAGAAATAGAGCTTTAGATGGATCAGAGATCCATGTAAAAGATCCTTCAACTATTCAAGTTGATAATGTAACGAATCACACTTTTACCACTAAACTATACCCGCCACGATCCAATTGTAATATACGGATCGATCTTTTGTCCAACCAATAGGAAGACGAGGAGTTATCAACCTCCATTGAAAGTTTCTATCAATCATTACCTCGTTTTCATCATTACATGAATCTCCATCCCCGGAGATTCAATACTTGGGTAAATAGTATTTCATTCCCGGAGATGGCTCATTGTAATTATAAATTACCTTTGCGAACTGCTGATAAAACAATTACTAATGGACCCGATACAATCGTCAGAGTCAGAACAGTGAGCTGTGCAATAACCTCTAGATTCATTTCGTTTTCTTTCACCCCTATGATCCCATCGACTTGATGGATGTATGAATAAAATGTTGTCAAGATCAATCACTTTTCACACTTCTATTTTCTCTTCTCCTTCCCCATCTGTGTAGTTTCGATTAGGAAACTATAGCCTTGAGCAACTAATATCTTTACAATAGCCTTGAGCAACTGATATCTTTACAATAATACATAAAATAGATAGAGAGCCCATTGATGTATTTCAATATCTAGATAATCAAATTGGATACTGGAGAGAAATAAATGGACTAATCCGTTCCGTGTAACTCATTTATTCAAAATGATTGGAGAGGGAATGAAGAGATGATAGCTCAATTTGTGATAGCCTTTTTTCTTGCTTTTATAACAATGATTTTAGCGCTCAGATTAGGTAGAGCGCTGTATTATTGATTCCTGACTTTTCTTGGTTTGGCCTGGCCGGTGTGGCCAGGCCAATAAAAGAAAAGAATCTTTTTTAACGAAATGAACAATACGATTCGCCAGATTGGTTTTTATCTAACTGAATAATTGCTATATTCATTGTATTGTCGATACAATCCGTACATGCTATGGTATACATCTTCACTCCACCATTCATTTTGTTACATTCCATTTTGGAGAGATGGCTGAGCGGACCAAAGCGGCGGATTGCTAATCCGTAGTACGGATTATCCGTACCGAGGGTTCGAATCCCTCTCTCTCCGTTCGGTCACTATTGATCCTGAAAACGGATAACTTCGGATCTTTCTACGGAACGGAAAAGCTAGATACTTTTTCCACTATTCTTTACGTCCGGGATTACGTCCTGGATCGTTTGATAGAAATCCAAAGATAAAAAGAGAAATGAAAAATATCACTACTGTGTAAACGAACAGCTTAAGAGTAAGCATTACGTAATCTCCGGGATCCTTATTATAAGTACAACAGAATAGATTATCAATCTTTGTACCATATATGGATACTTGAATACCAAGCAATAGTATGATTAATACAGATCACAAAATGATTTCTCCGAATCACGTGTGAAAATAAATAAAAAAAAAGAAGGAGATAATTTATCCCTTTGTTTTCCAAATGTTCTTTCTTCCCTTCTTCTTTTTTGGATCAACCAGATATTTATCGAATCTTTATGAAAATATATGATTCGTATCACTACGTGACCAAATAGCTCGATCCGGAGTGAGCGATGGGATCAGAAGGAATTTACAAAGGTGAGTTGAAAAGTTTTTAGCCGGGAGCAGATAAGGTATCTGGATCTGGTATCGTTGGGTGGAGCAAGGATAGAACTTCTGCCACAAAAAATGGAAAGGGTGATACAGAAATTGGATGAATGACAGCGATCCAAAAACTTGAAAAAGGAAAAAAAGGGATACTTTTTATCGAAAACTTACAGCAGCTTGCCAAACAAAGGCTAAGAGAAAAGAGAGAACGGGAATAATTGGCATTACATCGACAATTGGATCGGAAATTGCATAAGCCTCAGGTAATTTTCCAAAAAAGGGATTATTTAAATGAATAAAGGCATCATCTATACAAATATTGAGTATAACTAGCATTTTTTTCTCCAATAAAAATGAGGGGGGGGGTAAAGCCAGAAAAGTCTTTGATTGATCGAATCGATCGAAGCTCTTCGGCAAGTTTGACCAGACTTGGGGTTGGAAGGGATGATTTTTTCATACATACAATATTTTACCCAATCTAATAGAGATTGATCAATGAATGGATATTCTTGTCCCTTTTTCTGTTTCTCCTATTATGTCCAATTCCATAAAGAACCTTTTTTGTCAATATATCCACAAAATTTTCCGGACCAATTGGGATCTGATCTAATGAATCTTGGATCCTAATGGGTTGACAAAAAGTTTTTTATAAGTATTCATTAGCATATGAATAGGGAAATAGGATGGGAATGGGGTGTGGCCAAGCGGTAAGGCAGCAGGTTTTGGTCCTGTTATTCGGAGGTTCGAATCCTTCCATCCCAGACTTATTTCATTGGTTCCTGTTTTACCTTCCCTCCCTCTTCTCTTTCTTCTTTCGTAAAAGGTAGATCCAATGGAATTAAAGGGATATCTCTGTGGTGCAAGATGGGAATACGGATCAATTCGAGATAAGGTTCAATTTATGAAATTAGCCCATTGGATGTATGCTGGTCCTGCTCATATTGGAACTCTACGAGTAGCTAGTTCATTCAAAAATGTACATGCCATTATGCATGCTCCTCTAGGAGATGATTATTTTAATGTAATGCGCTCTATGTTAGAACGGGAAAGAAATTTTACTCCTGCAACTGCTAGTATAGTAGATCGTCACGTACTAGCACGTGGATCTCGAAAAAGAGTTGTCGATAATATTATTCGAAAAGATAAGGAGGAAGGTCCCGATTTGATCATATTGACACCTACATGTACCTCTAGTATCTTGCAAGAGGATTTAAAAAACTTTGTGGATAGAGCATCCATAATCTCTGATTGCAACGTCATTTTTGCGGATGTTGATCATTATCAAGTGAATGAAATTCAGGCAGCGGATAGAACTTTGGAACAGGTGGTTCAATATTATTTGGATAAATCCCATAGACAAGAAAATTTGGATCAATTTGTAACAGATGCACCTTCTGTAAATATAATTGGGATTCTTACTCTAGGCTTTCATAATCGACACGATTGTCGTGAGTTGAGACGTTTATTAAAAGATCTGGACATCAGAATTAATCAAATAATTCCTGAAGGGGGATCTGTAGAGGATCTGAAAAATTTACCAAAAGCTTGGTTCAATTTAATTCCTTATCGTGAAGTGGGCTTAATGACAGCGATGTATTTGAATAAAGAATTTGGAATGCCTTATGTATCTACAACTCCTATGGGAGCTGTAGATATGGCTGAGTGCATCCGACAGATAAAGAAATATGTTGATACCTTGGCGGCTCCTATTTTATCAAGCAAAAGAGTTGATTACGAATCCTATATCGATGGACAAACTCGATTCGTTTCCCAAGCTGCTTGGTTCTCAAGATCTATTGATTGTCAGAATTTTACGGGGAAAGAAACAGTCGTTTTTGGTGATGCAACTCATGCTGCTTCAATCACTAAGATACTTGCTAGAGAGATGGGAATTCGTGTGAGTTGTACAGGTACTTATTGTAAACATGATGCAGAATGGTTTAAAGAGCAAATTAAAGATTTTTCTGATGAGATAATCATCACAGATGATCATGCTGAAGTAGGAGATATTATCGCTCGCGTAGAGCCCTCTGCAATATTTGGTACTCAAATGGAACGTCATATCGGTAAACGTCTTGAGATTCCCTGTGGAGTTATTTCCGCACCAGCTCATATCCAAAATTTTTCCTTGGGATATCGACCCTTCTTGGGTTACGAAGGTACTAATCAAATAGCTGATCCAGTTTATAACTCATTTGCTCTGGGTATGGAAGATCATCTTCTAGAAATTTTTTGTGGTCATGATACGAAGGAAATAATGACAAAATCATTATCCACGGATATGAGTCTAATTTGGGATCCTGAAAGTCAACTAGAATTGAATAGAATCCCTCGTTTTGTCAGGGACGAAGTAAAGAGAAATACAGAAAAATTCGCACGACGAAAGGGCATTTTGAACATTACTGTCGAGGTAATGCACGCAGCTAAAGAAGCATTAAGTACCTAATCAATATAAATTCATTTATTACATTGAGCTTATTCTATACAAAAAAAGTGAATCCAATTCGATATCTATTCCTATAATATCAATGGAGTTAATGACTATTCATAATCACGTCTCGATCATGATTCGAGATCAGCAGGGAGGGATCTTAAAAACATCGTCTGAAACGACGTGGTAGAAAGCAACGTGCGACTTTACATAATTGGTTTGGTGGATGGATGTGGATAATGACATCCAACATTTCATATTCGGATCAAATGCCCTAATCGTTCCACCAAGGCTGTTACAAATAAGCCTAGAATTTTCTCTCGATGCGTCTAACATCTCATCCCAATACAGTTGCCAATCCAACAATGAATTTATCTCTTATTCTGGATTGACAATAGTGTATTGTGTCGATATAATTCGTCCATTCACAATAGAGATAGATATCTTAGGTTCATCATTGATCAGTGATTCTATCCAATCATGATTATTCTGTCGACGGATCATTTATTCATAACCTAGATTACTTTATTCTGGAATAGCGGATCGAAAGAAACTATTCATATCCATATATGAACTGACGAGTTCATTATTTGGTCATTCACATAGGTTTTTGATCCCGTTCGTCATTTAACAACAATGATTGGTAAGATTCTATTTACCGGTTCATATTGAGTAACCTCACATTCCACTTCGATCGTATATATATCCTCAATATCTATTCGCAATATGGGTTGCTAACTCAATGGTAGAGTACTCGGCTTTTAAGTGCGACTAAGGTCTTTCACACATTTGAATGAAGTAGAAAACTCGTCGATACCATCGGTAAAGTTCGGAAGACTACGACTGATCCTCGAAGTATAATGAACGGAAAAAATAGCATGTCGTTCCAACATATGATCTTTATGATACCTTATATTATTTTTAGGATACCTGATTGTATTCGATCAGGACCGGATCTTATTCAAGGAATCAAATAGGTGGGAAATGTCTATTATATATTTAGATGATTTATAATATGCTCATCCTTTCGGATCAAATGTGATAATTGTGAATAGGATCGAATCAATTCACGATTAAGTCGAATGAGTCAATGGAGAAAGTTATATGACTTGAATCATAGGTAAACCCAGAGGAACGAGCTTCTGTTCCTCGTTCCAATTAAACGAGCGAGGAATTCCCTTTACTGATCAGAAGTTAAGAGCTTTTCAGTACCCGATATCGGGAGGTTTTCCCTGAGTAGATCAGGGATTTATACACTCACAATGAGTCCTAAGTACTCGATACAAATGTGTAAGATAAATAGTGTACTGACCAGGTTGATTTATCCCATGAGTCAGGAGAGCGATCGGTCGCCAGGATAAAAGATTTTCGTTCTTCCTCATGACGAATGAGATCCTTGGGTAGTAAATCTGTTGAATTGAATATAGAATCTTAATATCCGTATATATATATTTTTTTCCTATCTTGTCCCGACTAGATCGCACCATGTATTATCTCAGAAATTAAGAGGTTATTCTCATGAACGAGGGACATAGCTGAGGTTTGAAAATGGATGAGTTCCATAGATACGGGAAGGAAGATAGCTCTTGGCAACAATGCTTTTTATATCCACTCTTTTTCCAGGAAGATCTTTACGCAATTTATCATGATCATTATTTGGATGGATCAAGTTCCTCTGAATCGATGGAACATTTAAGTTCCAATGATCAATTCAGTTTCCTAACTGTAAAACGTTTGATTGGTCAAATACGTCAACAGAATAATTCAATTGTTTTCTTTTTGAATTGCGATCCAAATCCATTAGTTGATCGCAACAAGAGTTTCTATTATGAATCGGTACTAGAAGGACTTACATTGGTCCTGGAAGTTCCGTTCTCTATACGGTCGAAATATTCTGTGGAAGGGATGAATGAATGGAAGAGTTTCCGATCGATCCATTCAATATTTCCCTTCTTGGAAGATAAATTCCCGCATTCTAATTATATATTAGATACACGAATACCCTATTCTATTCATCCGGAAATTTTGGTTCGAACCTTTCGTCGCTGGATCCGAGATGCTCCCTCCTTGCACCCATTACGATCTGTTCTCTATAAATATCGAAATAGTCCAGATAATTTACAAAAATCAATTATTATCGACCCGAGAGTAAATACAAGATTCTTGCTGTTCCTGTGGAATCATTATGTCTATGGATGTGAATCCATTCTAGTTCCCCTTCTTAAACGATCCTTTCATCCACGATCGTTGTCTCATGGATCTTTCCCTGATCAAACTCATTTTGATCGAAAGATCAAACATATTATCAGAAATTATCGTCGAAATTCACTGAAAAGTATCTGGTCGTTGAAGGATCCTAGAATTCACTATGTTAGATATGCAGAAAGATCTATTATAGCTATAAAGGGTACTCATCTCCTAGTGAAAAAATGTAGATATCATCTTCCAATTTTTCGGCAATTTTATTTCCATCTTTGGTCCGAACCATATAGGGTATGTTCTCATCAATTATCCAAGAATTGTTCTTCTTCCTTAGGTTATTTTCTGAGGGTTCGGATGAAACCTCTTCTGGTCAGGACCAAAATGCTAGATGAGTTATTCATTACCGATCTTATTACCGATGAATTTGATCCAATAGTTCCGATTGTACCAATAATTGGATTATTGGCTAGAGAAAAATTATGTGACATATCAGGGCGGCCAATTAGTAAATTGTATTGGACTAGTCTAACAGATGATGATATCCTCGATCGATTCGATCGAATTTGGAAAAATATTTTTCATTACTACAGTGGATCCCTTGATCGAGATGGTTTATATCGTATAAAGTATATACTTTCACTATCATGTGCTAAAACTTTAGCCTGTAAACATAAAAGTACGATACGTGTAGTTCGGAAGGAATTAGGTCCAGAACTCTTCAAAAAATATTTTTCAAAAGAGCGAGAATTTGATTTTCCGGCTTTTTCATCGAAAGCAGCGGCCCGTTCACAGAGAGAACGAATTTGGCATTCAGATATTCCCCAGATAAATCCCCTAGCCAATTCCTGGCAAAAGATACAGGATCTTAAATCTTAAAATAGAAAACTTATTTTACCAATGAAATGCTCTTTGAGTCATTGCCTCGATTCAGAATCATTTTTCTTTTTCCATCCGAGAACTAAAATGATTAGGGAATAAATAAATAAATTACATGGGGAAAGCCGTGTGCGATGAGAATTGCAAGCACGGTTTGGGGAGAGATTTCTCGCTCCTTACTGATACTGAAGGAGCAGATAATCCACTCCATCCGACGAGCTCCGGGTTCGAGTCCCGGGCAACCCGGATAAAATTGATCCAATTGCGATAGGTACCTCTGTCCACTTGTTCCGGTTCTGGATCCAATAAAGTTCCTTTTCATATTCATTCGTTCCTATTCACAGGAAACGAACTATCGCAGGTTCTCTGGAAAGGTGATGAAGAATTAATTAATATACCACTCATATCAATTGATTCAGAATTCGGTTCCAGAATCGCATTGCACTTCGTTCGTTGTAGCGAACAAAAAAAATTTGATCTTCACTGATTAAATCCTATCCGTTCTCATTACAACACAACGGATCTCCCTGGAACCAGAAATCAATAATTTCATGTAGTAGCTAACTACAGATAGATCTATAGAGTGTGGAATATATGCAAAAAATATATAGTCTATATAAAATACATCTCTATACTATCAATATAGATAGATCAGTATATATCCCAACGGGATATATATTGAAATCCCATACCAAATATTGGTTGACATTGATACATGGATCATATTATACTGTCAAATAACAAGCCTTATGCTTGGGAGCCTCTGATGATTTTATAAACGAAGTTCTTACCATGACCGCAATTATAGAAAGACGCGAAAGCGCAAATTTATGGGGTCGCTTCTGCGACTGGATCACTAGCACCGAAAACCGTCTTTACATTGGATGGTTCGGCGTCTTGATGATCCCTACCCTATTGACCGCAACCTCTGTATTCATTATTGCTTTCATCGCAGCTCCTCCGGTAGATATTGATGGTATTCGTGAGCCCGTTTCCGGTTCTCTTCTTTATGGAAACAATATTATCTCTGGTGCCATTATTCCTACCTCTGCAGCCATCGGTTTGCACTTCTATCCCATCTGGGAAGCAGCTTCCGTCGATGAATGGCTATACAACGGGGGTCCTTACGAGCTAATCGTTCTACACTTCCTACTTGGTGTAGCTTGCTATATGGGTCGTGAGTGGGAGCTTAGCTTCCGTCTAGGTATGCGTCCTTGGATTGCTGTTGCATACTCAGCTCCTGTTGCAGCTGCTACTGCTGTTTTCTTGATCTACCCTATCGGTCAAGGAAGCTTCTCTGACGGTATGCCTCTAGGAATCTCTGGTACTTTCAATTTCATGATTGTATTTCAGGCTGAGCACAATATCCTTATGCATCCATTCCACATGTTAGGTGTAGCTGGTGTATTCGGCGGCTCTCTATTCAGTGCTATGCATGGTTCTTTGGTAACTTCCAGTTTGATCAGGGAAACTACTGAAAATCAGTCCGCAAATGCAGGTTACAAATTTGGTCAGGAGGAAGAAACCTACAATATTGTGGCTGCTCACGGTTATTTCGGCCGATTGATCTTCCAGTATGCTAGTTTCAACAACTCCCGTTCTTCACATTTCTTCTTAGCTGCTTGGCCTGTAGCAGGTATCTGGTTTACCGCTCTAGGCATAAGCACTATGGCTTTCAACCTAAATGGATTCAATTTCAACCAATCTGTAGTTGACAGTCAAGGTCGTGTAATTAACACTTGGGCCGATATCATTAATCGTGCTAACCTAGGTATGGAAGTTATGCACGAACGTAATGCTCACAACTTTCCTCTGGATCTAGCTGCTGTTGAATCTATTTCAATAGGCGGATAA